TATTTTAATTTGTAAACCAGTTGAACTGATTATTTCCAATAAAGTAAGAGATATGTTAAAATTAACTGTTTCATTTAATTCGATATTTCCTAAAAATTGACCATTTTCATTATAAATTGAACAATAACCTTCAAGATTATCAATTATAGTAATAATTCCATCAGTAAATGAAGAATTATTTGAAACCCAGGTTAACCAAAGTTTGCTTTGGTTTTTAAAAATGTTTATTAGTGGATATTCTATTATTTCCTTATTGAAATTTTGAAATCTTAAACCGATTAAATTCCAATCTGTTTGATAATAATAAACATTATTACAAATTAAGGGATAATTTACAGAAATAGTTTTTCGATTTATTTCATGTCCTTGATTGTCTAAAATTGAAAGATCAGAATAAAATTGTGAAACAGTTTTATTCTTTGTATAAGTGATCCAAAAATCATTAATACGTGCTGATGTTTGTGGAACAATTGTTAATTGACCGTTATTTAAAATATTTTGGATATGGAAAATCTCTGTTTTTGGGACAATCTCTTGCGCTTTAAACCCAAATAATGAACCAATAATTGTTCCTAACAAAATTAAGATCATACTAAAATGTACAATTATCGGTGCAATTCGACCAATTAAACCTTTATAGCAGTAAATGATATTTTTTTGTTGAAAAATAGAATACTGATTTTCTTTAATTCGTAATAAGATTTTGTTCAAAGAAAAATTATTTAATAATGTCGAAATTTTTAATCGATAAAATTGTCCTGTTGTTCGAAAAAATTGACATCGACGAGCAATTTTTAATGATGGCAGTTGTTGTAAAAAAGTACAAGATATTAAGCTTATTCCAAATAAAAAAATAAGAGCAAAAAACCACCAAGTTTTATAAACATGATCTAATCCAAATTGAATAATTCGATCCCAGGTTAAAAATCCAAAAACTGGGTTGGTTAATGGATAATTCATTTTATAAGTTTCAATAGATTGATCTTGTTCAATAATTGTTCCAGTAATACTACAAAAACTTATTAATAATAAAATAAAAATTGAAAATCTCAGATCTGCAAATAGTCGAAAAATTTTTTGTTTCATTTAATAGGTTAATTTAAATATATTGTTTTTGAAGAAGCTAATCGAATTCGTCCTGATGAAGCCCAGTTTTGCAATTTTATCATTTGATTACTCTCTAAATGCGCTAAAGGAATTAATTCTGTTAATGCCATAGAAATATCATTAGTTGTAAATTCACGCTTCTCATAAAATGCATGGTACATACCTTCAATAATACTTTGTCGAATTTCAGCACCTGAAAATGATTCAGATAATTCTGCTAGCTTATTGTAATCAAATGATTCCCAATTATTCGGTCGAAATTCTTGAATATGAATTTTAAAAATTTCTTCACGTTCTTCTTTTTTTGGTAAATCTAAAAAGAAAATCTCATCAAATCGTCCTTTTCTAATAATTTCTAACGGTAATAAATCAATATTATTTGCTGTTGCAATTACAAAAACTGGTTTTTTTTTCTCGGATAACCAACTAACAAAAGTTGCTAATACTCGATTACTTGTTCCACTGTCGCCTTTGCTTTCGGTGCTGCTAAAAGCTTTATCAATTTCATCAATCCATAAAATACAAGGAGATATTGTTTCAGCTACATTAATCATCTGGCGAAGTCGTGATTCAGATTCTCCAACGATTCCACCAAATAATTTTCCAACATCTAACTTTAACAGTGGTAATTGCCATTCATTAGCAATAGCTTTTGCAGTTAAAGATTTACCAGTTCCTTGAATTCCAACTAATAATAATCCACGTGGTGTTGGTAATCCATAATTGGAAGCTTGAATTCCAAATGCTGTTTTTCGTTTTCTTAACCAATCTTTTAAATTATCTAAACCTCCAAGATTCGTAATTTTTTCATCAACTGATGTATATTCAAGAATTTCAGTTTGGCTTATTATCTGTTTCTTTTCGCTAAGTAAAATTCCAATACTATTATTATCAATTGTTTTATAAGTTGCAATAATTTTTGATAAAACGCGTCTTATACGCTCTAATGATAAACCTTGACAAGCTCGCGTTAGATTTTCAAACAATTGTGGATCAATCTTAATATTTAGTGAATTTACTAAACGATCTAATTCTTGACTAATTTCATTTTCTAATGGTAATTGAAATTGTAATACAGTTAACAAATCTTGTAACTCTTTTGGTATAGTTAAATCAGAGCCAATTATAATAACTGTTTTCGGTTGTAACTTTAAAATTCGACTAATATTTCGTAACTTTCGTGAAATTGAAAGATCAGTCAAAAATCTATTAAAATCTTTTAAAATAAATAGTGCAGGTGTTTCAGCATTTAATCGTTCAACTAATTCAAGTGCTTGTAAAGGATTTCTTTTTGCAAATCCTTGATTATTTGGGTTATTTGTATAACCATCCACAAAATCCCAACTATAAATACTTCGATTTAAATTCGTTTTTATATTTTTTCGAATGATATATTCGACACGATCTTCTTCAATAGTATTAATATAAATTATTGGATAACGAGCTTTTAAAAAAAGAGCTAATTCATCATTAAATTTCATAAAGTAATTAGTCAAAAATTTAGTTTATTAATTTAGTATTATATAAATTTTAAATAAAAAATTATTGATTATTAGAGCAATTAATAATAAATAACTCTAATAATTAACAGTTTATTTTTGAATAGTTAATCGATTACGACCTTTTCTACGTCGGTTTTTTATTGTTTTTCGACCTTGTGGAGTTGCCATACGTGCTCGAAAACCTGATAGTTTTTTAATCGAATATCGACCTTTATTAGAAAGTGTTTGTTTTGTCATATAAATTATTTTTAAATTATTCTTTTTTTAATTTATAAAATAGATGATCTTAATAGATCATAAATTACTAAATGTCTTAATATTTCTTCACGAGTTTCAAACATTAAAAATGCCTCTCGTTTATATTCATATAATGGATCTTTTTGTCCATACCCACGCCAGCCTACTGCTTCACGTAGTAATGTCATTTTTTGTAAATGTTCACGCCAAATCCGATCCGTATGGATTAAAATGATAGTTCTTTCTAAATTTTCCATGATTTTAGAACCATATACAGAAAGTTCTTGATTTTTTGCCTGATATGTTAACCAAAATTCATTAAACAAGTAAATTTTTAATTCGTATGAATCAAATTCTCGACTGGAATTTAAAAATAAATTTCGTCCAAATAAATTTCCAATTAATGAAACTGTTTCATCTTTTAATTCTAATAATAATTCTGTAATAATTTGTTCACCATATGCAAAAATATCTTTTTGAACTGATTTACTTTCTAAAATTTGTCGTCTTTCAAAATAAATAATATTTCGTTGTTTATTTAAAACATCATCATAATCGAATAAAATTTTACGTTGTTGATAAGCTCTTTCTTCAACTCGTTCTTGAGCTGAATCTAAACTTTTTGCTATTAAATTTGATTCTAATGGTGAATTATCAGAAATTTGGGTTTGCATAAAGTTCTGAATTTTTGATCCACCGAATAAACGTAATAGATTATCATCTAAACTTAAAAAGAATCTTGATGTACCTGGGTCCCCTTGCCGACCACATCGACCTCGTAATTGATTATCAACTCTTCTTGAATCATTTCTTTCCGTACCAACTATATATAATCCACCTAAATTTTTAACAATTTTATTTTCTTGCTCTTGGTGTTTTTTATAATAAGAAACTAATTCATTAATTAGAAATCTAATCGAGCATTGATAAGATACTCTTGGAAGTGAAATTCGATCATTTTCTCTTAAAATCCTTAAAATATCTATATCTGATAATTTTAAGAATTTTGAATCATTTAATAATGATAAGAGAACGCTTATAAATTTTTGTGAGTTTCCTTCAAATTGACGCATTAACTGAGATTGAAAAATATTAGTTTTTTTAGAAACAATATAATTCTTTGATAATGTTAAAATATCATATAATTTTTTCTGAATTTTAAAATTAATATTTCCACCTAATATAATGTCAGTTCCACGGCCGGCCATATTTGTAGCGATTGTAATACTATTTTTTGCTCCAGCTTGAGCAACAATTTCCGACTCTCTTCTAACGTTTTCGGGCTTAGCATTTAAAATTTGATAAGATAACTTATATTCATTTAATAATTGTGCAAGCATTTCAGATTTTTCAACAGTTGTGGTTCCAACTAAAATAGGTTGGCCTGTTGAGGATATATTATTACAAGTTTCAGCAATTGCATTCCATTTGGAAAATTGATCTTTATAAATGAGATCTGGTAAATCTTTTCTTTGAATTGGTTTAGCTGTTGGAATTTCTTTTACCGATAAATTATAAATTTTTTCAAATTCTATTTCAGCTGTTTTTCCTGTTCCTGTCATTCCACCTAATTTTGGATACAGTAAGAAAAAATTTTGATAGGTTATTGCTGCTACAGTTTCTGTTTTTTGACGAATTGATAATTTTTCTTTTGCTTCAATAGCTTGATGTAATCCATCACCCCATCGACGATCGGGCATAATTCGCCCAGTAAATTCATCAACAATGATGATTCTATTATTTTGAACAATATAATGAACATTATTGAAAAACAAACTATTAGCTTTAAGTGCATTAATAATATAGGGAATCCAAGGATCTTCGGTATCATAGAGATCTTGAATACTCAGAATTTTTTCAATTTGTTTACTACCTTCTTCGGTTAAAACAACATTTTTATTCTTTTCATCAACTTTATAATGAATATTAAGTTCCAAATAATCTGTAATTTCTGCAGCTACAATATATTTTTCAATTGGAGTTGAAATATTATCCGAAATGATTAATGGTGTTTGTGCTTCATCAATTAAAATGGAATCAACTTCATCAATAATACAATAATTAAATGGCCGTAGAACTACATCGGTTAAATTTAATGCCATATTATCTCGTAAAAAATCGAATGTTAATTCATAATTTGTAACGTAAGTAATATCTGCAGTATAATTTTCTCGTCGTTCTAAACGTCCCATACCCTCTTGAATTAATCCAGTATCTAAACCCAGAAATCGATAAATTTGGCCCATTGAAACTTGATCACGATTAGCTAAATAATCATTCACTGTTACAATATGAACACCTTTTTTCGTTATTGCATTTAAACATGCTGGTAAAGTTGCAACAAGAGTTTTACCTTCACCAGTTTTCATTTCTGCAATTTTTTGATCATTTAGAACAAGCCCACCAATTAATTGTACATCAAAATGTCTTAGACCTAACGTACGTAAACTTGCTTCTCTTGTTAGTGCAAACGACTCAGCAATTAAGGAATCTAAATTTTGATTATTTTCATACTGTTTTTTTAACTTAAAGCCTTTAGCGCGTAATTCACTATCACTTAATGTTTTTAACTCAGTTTCTAAGATATTAATTTGATTAATTAAACTTTGATATTGATTGACAAGTGAATTTTTATTAAAAGGGTTTTTTAACATTTTAAAATTATTTCAATATTCTTAAACAATAATGTTTATACGTTTCTGTTTTCCAGTAGTTAAATCAAATTTAACAATTCCATCTGTTAAAGCAAATAGAGTAAAATCTTTCCCACATCCAACATTAGATCCAGGTTTGAATTTCATACCTTTTTGACGAATTAATATATTTCCAGCTTTAACTTTTTCACCTCCAAATCTCTTTACACCTAATCGTTGAGCATTTGAATCTCGTCCATTTTTTGTGCTTCCAGCACCTTTTTTATGTGCCATAAATTAAATCTCTCCTTTTTCGTTTTAATTAATATTAATATCTTCAATAAGAACTCGAGTTAAATCTTGCCGATGACCTTGTTTTTTTCTTGTTTTCTTTTTAGGTCTCATTTTGTAAACAATGGTTTTTTTACTTCTTAAATGTTTTAATATTTTTCCTTTAACGATAACACTATTTAAATAAGGTTGACCTATTAATACATTACCATCGTTGTTTAAAAGTAAAACTCGATTCAAAGTGATTTGTTTTCCTAATTCTGTAGGAATTCGATTAAAATCATAATATTTACCTGTTTCAATCCAAAATTGTCTTCCACTTATTTCGACAATTGCATATTTCATAATTTAAATTAATTTATTTGTATTTAAACCTACAATACTATAAAATTCTTTCAACGGTCAACTTTTTACAAAAATCTTTTAATTTTCTATAGTATTTTTTAATATAGATAGCTCATTATAAAATAATTCAAAAGCTTTTGATTTATAAGATTCAGTAGTACTAATTATAGATAATGTTCTCGTGATACGAATATTTTCAATTTTAAGAATTTCAATTGTTTTTAATTCAATCTCTTTTTCAATTGCAGATGAAGAAACAAAAGCAGCCCCTAACCCCAAATTAACAGCAATTTTAATAGCTTCAATAGAATTAAATTGCATTACAACTTTTAAGTTTTTTGTTTCAATTCCATTTTGGATTAAGATATTATCAATAAATTTTCGTATTGTAGAGTTTGAATTTAATGTTATAAAGTTTAAATAATATAAATTTTCTTTGTTGATTTTTTTCTTTTTAGCAAAAGGATGAGATTTCGAGATTATTAATTTCAATTCGTCTTCAACAAAATTTTTAATTGTAAGATTTTTTTTTAATTCATCTGGTATCTCACCTCCAACAACTGCAATATCAATTTCTCGATTTAGTACATTATTTACAATTAACCGTGTATAGTTAACTTGAACTTTTAAATCGATTTGAGGATAATTTTGTGCAAAAAGAGCTAAAACTTTTGGCATTAAATAAGTCCCAATAGTTTGACTAGCACCAACAGTTAAATTTCCTCGATCTCCATTTTTTAGATCAATTAAAGCTCTACAACTTTCTTCACATAAAGCTAATATTCGTTCTGAATATTGTAAAAAAACTTTTCCATTTTCAGTTAATGATATTTTATTTTTTTCTCTATGGATTAATAATGTATCGAGATTTTTTTCTAATGTTTTGATTTGTTTACTTAATGAAGGTTGAGAAAGGTATAAAACTTCAGCTGCTTTTGTAAAATTCTTTTCTTTAGCAACAGCTTTCAAAATTCGTAATTGTTGAAGAGTAAAAGGAAGCATAATTTTTTATTCATAATTTTTATGTTATATTATCAACAACTTTTAATAAAATGAATACGGATGGAGAGACTCGAACTCTCACGACATAAGTCACTAGAACCTAAACCTAGCGCGTCTACCAATTCCGCCACACCCGCTATTTTTATAATTTTAGAAAATTTATTTTGATTTGGCAAATAAATCTTTAAAAACTTTTTAAAGATTTATTTATCTTCATTTTCTCCACTCTCATCTTCAATATAAACAAAACTTGTTTTTTTACCTCGTAACATTGATTTTGCTAAAGATAAAGATTTTTGAGCGGCTTTAGAAGCTTTTCGTTTCCAATTCGCTTTACGAGCATTTTTCTTAGATTTTGATGTTCGTTTTTTTGGTACAGCCATAACTATTAAATTTCTTGAAATTGTTTTTTAGTTATCATATCTAATATTAAATGAAAAGTCAATAAGATTGAAAATATTTGCTTATTTTATATTTTCTCATTCAAATAAGTTTGAATGAGAAAATAAATTTCTTCAATCTTATTCTTGAAAGCAATACTTTCACTTTTATTCGAAAAATCACCAGCTAATATACACGTCATGACAAAATTAATTATGAATATTCTAACTTTGGATTCCAAACATTTAGTAGTGGATTGGCTCTCTTTCAACCTTGAAGGTTTGATGGATCCCAGAATAATTGCCCGTCGTTTATCGAAGGACTTTACCCCACATGTTCTAATGGACGATGTACCTAGTATTGGGTTTCATGGCTTTAAAAAAAAGTATAAGGTTTCTATCCGTCACTATACTGGATCTAAAGGTTACTGGGTCGGAACTAAGATTATTTTCTCTGGAAAAGATGCGGCTTATTTCTATAAGCTTATCAAAACTCAAAGGTTTGATTGGGGTCTTTTGAAGTTCGACGAGCATAGTCTAAGTTTAGGTCGAATCGACCTTTGCTTTTCTCGTCCGAATGACTTTAATCACACAAGCAAATCATTCGATGGATTTTTAGTGGATTCCCGAAGTCAGATTCAAAATCATACAAATACTTGTCACATAAGATTACAGGATTTTCCTGACGGAAAAATCTTAAAAGTCAATCGTAGAAACAACTCAGTGCATTATAGAGTTTACAAAAAAAACCAAAGGGTCCGTTTTGAAATTGAACTAAAACATCGACAAAAAAAGTTGGTCCAAGATTATTTGTTTCAGAATCAACTTGACATCTTTGAGCATCGATTAGTTATCCAATATTTTCAGTACTCTGAACGAGTACTTTGTTTGGATTATCCTTATACCGATTGGATTCTCGACTTTCAAAGAAGATACCAAAAATACCAGGTCTTGAATCCTACTTATCGCTCGTTAGTTACAAGTTATCTTGAAAATCAAAGAATCAAGAATCAGGACGAGGAAGGAAGATTTTTTCATCTCTTGCAATTTTTATCTTTTATAAAAAATTTAGAGTTAAACCCACGTAAAGATTGTAAAAAACAAAGAATAAAAAAGCAAAATTATTATGTTTTAAAAATCCCTCTAAGTCAATTCGTCGGATTTATGGGTATTAAAACTTTCAAAGATTCTCAACGAAAAAAACTAATATTATATTTTAAAAAGTTACAAAAGCTGGATCCTATAGTAAAGGAATTTTCTAACGGGGCCTTTCGAAGTTATGTTTGCATCTGGAGTTCTTCCAGGACGATACCCTGTTCCTCGGCTCTTACGGTTTGGGTCATATTTTCCTGACCAGGGGTCCAAATGTGGCGGTGGGGGAACGAACCCTTCTTGATTTCGATTTGGTCTGCCTCTCCCTTCAACTTGGCCAAATAAGTATTCTATAATAATACAGGCCAGTAAATCTGCTAAAAAATTTCCAGTACCTGGTAAATCGGCACCAGCCCGCAGTCGCAATAATTTCGGTAAAGTTGATACTATCACTTGAATCTTTTGATTCGAATTTGGAATTAATATTCCTTGAACATTTTGAAAATCTCATTTCGCTCCAAATCCTTCCGCAAGACTTCTTACAGCTTGTCCTTTTAAAGGGTTTCAAACTAAGGGATCAACTGCAAAAATTGATGGCTTAAAATTTATCAAAATTTCTTCTTGGTCCAATATTTAATCAAAACTTTTAGTAGGAAGGTTTAAGTTAATTCTCCCTTCGATTGCTTGAGCCATGGAAGGTCCTAGAAATACTACTACTCCTGGTAATCATACCCGGATAGCAATAAATTGAACGTTTTCGTTTTGTAATATTGTAACGACTACATCACTGATTCTACTGCCGTCATTTCTTGGAGAATCACCATACTGAAATGGATCATGTGCTTTTGGCATTTTTTAATACTCCTTTAAGTTAAATCCGAACCCAATTTTTTGTTTTGGACATTTTTAGGTTAATATGTTTTTTCATTACTTTTAGAAACTTTGGCATTGAACTATCTTCCCAGGAGGTCCCCCCCCAAGTATTGTCGTCGATTTATAACGTTTCACAACTGAGTTCGAGATGGATCAGTGTGGGCCCGCTGAGTACACTAAAAACACCAAAGTAAAATTAGTTACCATCCAGAAGATGGTAACTACTATTAAAAATTCAAGTCCTCGGTCTGTTAGGACATCTCAGCTCATATATTACTACATTTACACTTAATGCCTATCAAACGGTTAGTCTTACCGTGACCTTACTCACTTTCGTGATGAGAATACTTATCTTGAGGTGGGCTTCCCACTTAGATGCTTTCAGCGGTTATCCACTCCATACATAGCTACCCAGCGTTTACCGTTGGCACGATAACTGGTACACCAGAGGTATGTCCTTCTCGGTCCTCTCGTACTAAAGAAGGCTCCTCTCAATATTCTAACGCCTACACCGGATATGGACCGAACTGTCTCACGACGTTCTGAACCCAGCTCGCGTACCGCTTTCATGGGCGAACAGCCCAACCCTTGGGACGTACTTCCGCCCCAGGATGCGATGAGCCGACATCGAGGTGCCAAACCTCCCCGTCGATGTGAACTCTTGGGGGAGATCAGCCTGTTATCCCTAGAGTAACTTTTATCCGTTGAGTGACGGCCTTTCCACTCAGCACCGTCAGATCACTAAGACCGACTTTCGTCCCTGCTCGACTTGTAGGTCTCACAGTCAAGCTTCCTTATGCCTTTACACTCTAGATACGATTTCTACACGTTCAGAGGAAACCTTTGTGCGCCTCCGTTACCGTTTGGGAGGCGACCGCCCCAGTCAAACTGCCCGCCTGAAACTGTCCTTTGACCAGATAATGATCCAAAGTTAGAAATCTAACATTACAAGAGTGGTATCTCACTGATGACTCCAATACTCCCGCAAGAATATTCTCAACGTCTCCCACCTATACTGCGCAAATAAAGTCCAATTTCAATCTCAAGTTACAGTAAAGCTTCATAGGGTCTTTCTGTCCAGGTGCAGGTAGTCCGCATCTTCACAGACAAGTCTATTTCACCGAGCCCCTCTCCGAGACAGTATCCAAATCATTACGCCTTTCGTGCGGGTCGGAACTTACCCGACAAGGAATTTCGCTACCTTAGGACCGTTATAGTTACGGCCGCCGTTCACCAGGGCTTCAGTTATCAGCTTCGTCGAAACTAACCAACTTCTTTAACCTTCTGGCACTGGGCAGGCGTCAGCCCCCATACATCGTCTTACGACTTAGCGGAGACCTGTGTTTTTGATAAACAGTTGCTTGGATCTTGTTATTGCAACCTTATAAAATAAGGCACTCCTTCTCCCGAAGTTACGGAGTCATTTTGCCGAGTTCCTTAGAGAGAGTTATCTCGCGCCCCTTAGTATACTCTACCTACCCACCTGTGTCGGTTATGGTACAGGCATTTTTTGTTTCTGACATTGCGAGCTTTTCTTGGAAGTTTGACATAGACTGCTTCAACGCCGTAGCGTCTCGTACTCACGCCTCAACTCAAAACGTTTTCTCCGTTTCTCATCATCTCGAACGTTTCAACCGGTAAAACCACTATCCGGCCAGCTTAGCCTTCTCCGTCCCTCGATATCAACAAAAAATGGTACGGGAATATTAACCCGTTGTCCATCGACTACGCTTTTCAGCCTCGCCTTAGGTCCTGACTTACCCTCCGCGGACGAGCCTTCCGGAGGAAACCTTGGGTTTTCGGGGTATAGGATTCTCACCTATATTTTCGTTACTCAAGCCGACATTCTCACTTCTGCTTCGTCCATATCCGCTTCCGCTAATACTTCAACCTACAACAGAACGCTCCCCTACCGATATATTTGATATATCGCACAGTTTCGGCAAATTACTTAGTCCCATACATTTTCGGCGCAGGTTTACTCGATCAGTGAGCTATTACGCACTCTTTAAAGGATTGCTGCTTCTAAGCAAACCTCCTGATTGTCTATGCACTCCCACCTCCTTTACCACTTAGTAATTATTTAGGGGCCTTAACTGGTGCTCTGGGCTGTTTCCCTCTTGACAATGGAGCTTATCCCCCACAGTCTCACTGGTAAATTATCCATCTAGTATTCTTAGTTTGCAACGATTTGGTACCGAATTACCAGCCCGCATACGTAACAGTGCTTTACCCCTAGACTATAAGATTTACCGCTGCGCCAAAACGCATTTCGGGGAGAACCAGCTAGCTCCGAATTCGATTGGCATTTCACCCCTAACCACAATTCATCCGCTGATTTTTCAACATCAGTCGGTTCGGTCCTCCACTTACTTGTAGATAAGCTTCAACCTGATCATGGTTAGATCATCCGGGTTCGGGTCTATAACCAGTGACAAACGCCTTATTCAGGCTCGCTTTCACTATGGCTTCAGCATTCTCTGCCTTAACCTGCCACTACCTATAAGTCGCCGGCTCATTCTTCAACAGGCACGCAGTCAGACGTTTCAGTCGTCCTCCTACTGATTGTAAGTTTATGGTTTCATGTTCTTTTCACTCCCCTCCCGGGGTTCTTTTCACCTTTCCCTCACGGTACTATTTCACTATCGGTCATTCAGGAATATTTAGCCTTACGAGGTGGTCCTCGCTGATTCACACGGAATTCCACGTGCTCCATGCTACTTGGGATTCAATTTGATTGTTTCAATTTTCGACTACGAGACTATCACTCTCTTTGGTTTAGGATTCCAACTATATTCGTCTAATTGTCACATTTAATCATTTCCAATTGTCCCGCTACCCTTCTAATGAAGTTTAGGCTCTTCCCGTTTCGTTCGCCACTACTCAGGGAATCGTTTTTACTTTCTTTTCCTCTAGGTACTAAGATGTTTCAATTCCCTAGGTTCGCTCTTTCTTATTTATTGATTCAATAAGTAGTTATTAAAGTTTCCTCATTCGGAGACCTCCGGATCATAGCTTATTTCCAACTCCCCGAAGCGTTTCGCCGGTAATCGCGTCCTTCATCGCTTCTGAATGCCAAGGTATCCCCCATAAACTCTTCATTCCTTGAATTTAAAAATTCTAAAAATTCATATTCTCAATTTTTCAGAAGAATATGTATTTTTGTGGAGGTAAGCGGAGTCGAACCGCTGACAACCGCCGTGCAAAGGCGGCGCTCTACCAACTGAGCTATACCCCCTTGGGCCATTCTGGATTTGAACCAGAGACCTCACCCTTATCAGGGGTGCGCTCTAACCAACTGAGCTAATAGCCCTTTTTTTGATATTTGAATCGACCATAAATTTGAAAAATTTTTTCATTTGAAAAGGAGGTGATCCAACCCCACCTTCCAGTAGGGTTACCTTGTTACGACTTCACCCCAGTCACTAATTCTACCTTAGGCATCCTCCTCCAAAAAGGTTAGAGTAACGACTTCGGGCATAACCAGCTTCCATGGTGTGACGGGCGGTGTGTACAAGGCCCGGGAACGAATTCACCGCTGTGTAGCTGACCAGCGATTACTAGCGATTCCAACTTCATGCAGGCGAGTTGCAGCCTACAATCCGAACTTAGAACGAGTTTCTAGATTAGCTATTCTTCGCAGATTTGCATCTCATTGTCTCGCCCATTGTAGCACGTGTGTAGCCCAGGGTGTAAGGGGCATGCTGACTTGACGTCATCCCCGCCTTCCTCCGGTTTATAACCGGCAGTCTTTCTAGAGTTCCATAAGGCAACTAAAAATGAGGGTTGCGCTCGTTGCGGGACTTAACCCAACATCTCACGACACGAGCTGACGACAGCCATGCACCACCTGTGTATACGTTCCAAACGGCACTTTCTTCTTTCAAAGAAATTCGTATCATGTCAAACCCTGGTAAGGTTCTTCGCGTTGCATCGAATTAAACCACATGCTCCACCGCTTGTGCGGGCCCCCGTCAATTCCTTTGAGTTTCACTCTTGCGAGCATACTTCCCAGGCGGGATACTTAACGCGTTAGCTTTGATACTGCACAGGTCGATCTGTTCAACATCTAGTATCCATTGTTTACGGCTAGGACTACTGGGGTATCTAATCCCATTTGCTACCCTAGCTTTCGTCTCTGAGTGTTAGTAATAGCCCAGTAAAGTGCCTTCGCCATCGGTGTTCTTTCCAATCTCTACGCATTTCACCGCTCCACTGGAAATTCCCTTTACCCCTACTATACTCTAGTCTAATAGTTTCGACTGCGATTTTGAGGTTGAGCCTCAAGATTTAACAGTTGACTTATTGGACCACCTACAGACGCTTTACGCCCAGTGATTCCGGATAACACTTGCATCCTCCGTCTTACCGCGGCTGCTGGCACGGAGTTAGCCGATGCTTATTCTTCAGGTACACGTCATTGATTCCTCCCTGAAAAAAGAGGTTTACAACCCATAGGCCGTCATCCCTCACGCGGTATTGCTCCGTCAGGCTTTCGCCCATTGCGGAAAATTCCCCACTGCTGCCTCCCGTAGGAGTCTGGACCGTGTCTCAGTTCCAGTGTGTCTGATCGTCCTCTCAAACCAGATACTGATCGTCGCCTTGGTGAGCCATTACCTCACCAACAAGCTAATCAGCCGCAAGCTTCTCTTCAGGCGGAAAAATCCATTTCACTCGAAAGCATATGGGGTATTAGCAGCCGTTTCCAGCTGTTATCCCCCTCCTAAAGGCAAATTCTTACGTGTTACTCACCCGTCCGCCACTTGAGTTAAAAACTCTCGTATGACTTGCATGTGTAAAGCATACCGCCAGCGTTCATCCTGAGCCAGGATCAAACTCTCTTAAAATTTCCATAAATTTATTCATTTTTTGAACTTTTTTGAAAAAGTATTTCTATGAAGTTGAATCATAGATTACTCAGTCATCCTAAGAAACAAGACTTCCCTCCCAAATACTTTCATTCAGTTCAAAAACCATTTTATTCTATAGTTATACTTTCTCTATATTTATAAATAAACTTTAATTTTTTTATAAAAATTTCTAAAAGATAGAAATTAAATATTAGTAATCTTTCATTTATTCGAAGACATGATCAAATGTATTCTTAAGAAACTTTATTCGATTTCATCAGATTTAACTAAATATGAAATAATTGAAATCGATGAAAGAACAAAACAATCTCGAAAAGAATTTAGTAAAGGTTTTGTAAAAGGTACTAGTATTGGAATCGGAGTATATTATAGGGTTACAGAACTTACAAATCGTGTATTTGAATTTAAAGCGGGTATTGACCTAGGACAAGGAACAAATAGTTTAAACCAGCAAGCTTTTGGTATTGGAAAAAACATAGTTAAGCAACGGGACAGAGAGGTTATAAATCCAGGCGCAATCTATAAACCAAGCGCCTTACCTAATCCCCCAATTAGCGACAATGAAATTATCGGGGGTATTCTTTTATTAAGAATCCCATCACAATATCATATGACATATGAATCAGAGGTTCGAGCTGGTGCAGCTAGTTTTCAATCACCATTTCATTTCAAAATCCAATAAATCTGAAATTTATAAAATAAAATAACATAAATTTATATGACTTTAACGGACATTATTTTAAATCTTGAATCTAATTTAACAAATTCATCAGATTTATTAAATTTACGAATAAATGGTCAAGACTTTTCTAATGAAACTATTGATAGCAAATTTCTGTCTGGTTCGGTATTAACAGATATAGAAATATCAAATTTTACTTTCAAAGACGTAGATTTTAGTGACAGTGGATTCGCGGATTGTCGGTTTTTAAACTGTCAATTTAATCACATAATATTTTATAAATGCTTATTTATGCAATGCACTTTTACAGATTGTCAACTATCAGATTGCCCAATTAACAAATCTAATATCACTTCAACTCGCTTTGTTAATTGTCAATTGGATAGAATTAGTTTCGTGGATACTCTTTTAATCTCGACCGACTTCAAAAAAACAAGGTTGGAAAAGGTCAACTTCTAACGAATAAAGTTATCTTACTGCGAGTTAGAAAAAATAATTTTTTTATTGATTTAGGATTAAGTAAAATAATCCTAAATAAAGTCTTAAGATAGAAAGATGAATTATTCGATAGTTAATCTCGAGTGATGAATTATCGGAGCAGTTAATGAATCTTCGATACAAAAATATTTTTCAATTTGGTCGATTAATGGATAAAAGTTATAAGAGTATGGATCCCACAAAGATATTAATCAAAAAAATTTTAACAAACTTTTCCACAATCTATAGTTCTTAGTCTAAGAGGCAGTAATCAATAGAAATTAAATTTGATAGGATGCTAGATAAAGATTCCACACCTTAACCCTATCGTAAGTCGTTCTGATAATTAAACTTACTTTTAATAGAAAGGAATTATGAAGCTGAAAAAAAATTGATTTTGATTTTTAATTTCATGAACTTGAGAACATTGCCAACAATTGAATTGATGTCAATGTCAGTTGTGATGATGATCGAAAATATATTCTTCAGGTAGTCACACATAAATATCTTTTCATAGTAATGGAAGAGAATAAAGTTAATTTCCTATACCCACCAAATTTAGGGATAGTTGTCAAATAATTAACAATGGAAAATATTGAGAAACCAATAAAATACTATCTCGAAAAAGATAATGGATATTTGTTAAAATTTTGTCATCTAGAAACAGAACTGAACCAAAAACCAGTAAATACTTTAATTGATCGATGGTTTTTCGCAAAGAGTTACAAAATGCAGGAATATTTCCAAAATGATGAGCCTGAAAATGAGAATTGTTTCAATAGTTTATAGTTTCATTGACTTTCAAATCAGTAAGGAGTCAGACTTAAGTTAAGAGTCGAAAATACAAGTCTTGCTAGTCTCAAGTTCAAAGCAAGATTAAAGGCTGAATTAAAAGAAGAGTTGAAACTGGAACTTAAGAAAGAATCAGAAAGTTAATTGATTTCTGATTTTCAATTCTTTCCGAAAATAAATCAAGTTTAGTTATAGAGTCCTGAATTCGCCGCTGAGAGCATATTTGGAATTCCATTCCTAGTCTTAAATTCAAAAATCAACGATCTCCACCCCAGTCTGAAATTTTTAGAAGATACAAAATAGGACCAGTGAAAATCTTTAAAATTCAAAGATTCTGAATCACAATCTTTAACTGATGAAAAGAAATTAAAACTAAGAAAATAGTAGGCTTTATTGGATAATCAGTGATACTGGGAAACTGATTCTCAATATTTCCATTTATTAAAAAATTTTATAGTCCAGCAGTCATGAAAATTTCAAATAAGAAGCGACAAACATTCTTCAGAAATCGATGAAAAAGCAGTTTCGAGAATTCAAAAAAATGGGTGAAATGAAGAATTCCTGATCAAAATTCTTCATTTCACCCATTTTTAGCTTCAATAATATATTCAAGTACTTATCAATACTAATAATTCGAAAATTATTAGATTTTTTCAAGATTGAAAAATATTCAAGTTATCTAAATTATGAATACCAAAATTCTGAAGATGTTCATTTGCTAATATCTCTGTGAATAGAATATGACTTAAGTAATTACTTGTAGCTAGTAGAGAATCATGAATTTGCGGTAAATCTGTTTTTAATTTTTGTTGATTCAACTCCTGAATGACACTGTCAGGGAAAAATTGAATATCTAAATCTTTATAAGCTTTTTGCATATAATCTAATATTTCTGGCCGCTCATTATACCAAAATTCTCTGATTTCATTTGGAATTGGATGACGGTACCACAAAATTGGTAAATAATGAAAAACTAAAACATCTTTCATTTCTTGCTGAAGTATTACTTTACTTTCTTCTGCTTCACTTGGTAAAAATGGCATTGTAAATACCAAATGATTTAAACTATCTGCTAGTACTCCAAGAATCCCTAAAAAAATACTTCCTGTCACATTGATTCCAAGAATCGATGGTACCAGTCCTTGTAAAACTTCTTCGGTCCAATCAACGGCAGCGACTAGATAACACCATGGAACTGTATAAGGATTGATAGAAATAAACCATGATAAAGTTATTCGTAATATCACAATTTGAGAATAAATCACCAAGCCTATAAAGAATACCTCACGAATAGTTTCTAAGAGAGTCAAATCTAAACAAAGATGTAAGCGTACTTGAAGAAATTCTGATAACCAGTTGGGTAAAAAATAAATATTTTTATAATTTTCAATAAAAAAATTATAAAATCCTTCTTCTCTGTTTTCATAGACATATCTTGGAACTGCATCAATTTTAGGCGATGGTCCAAATATGGTTTCAAACCATGTTTCTGGTCGTTGAATTGGAGGCCAAAAAGTTTGATGTGATGGAAGATTCTCAAGAAACTTTGATCGAGCAGATACTTCAGTTGAAAAATCGTAACTACCTGGCATTCCAGGATTTCCTGGATAACCAAATAATCTTGCTATTGTTTTGAAAAAGCTATCGATTATCTGGGAAAACCCAGTTTGAATCGGAATAAATTTGTCGTCTAAACTCATTAGTAATTTTGAATTGGTATTAAGTTAATAAGATATCGTGAAATTAAATTTTAATCATGCAATACTTCGATTGTAAAGAATAAATCAAATTCTATCAATATCCTTTCCAAAAAAATCAATCATTTAACTTCTGAATAACTAACTATCGGGTTTTACTGTCGATTAAATTGATTTCTAAACAAAATAGTAAATAATGAGAATTAATTATTGAAAAAGATATTCGGGATAGTAGGATTTGAACCTACGACATCTTGCTCCCAAAGCAAGCGCTCTACCAAGCTGAGCTATATCCCGACTTTCAAACTGGGTTTGGCTTTCTCATTTTCTTAAAATTTAGTCTACAATAGTTCTCAGAAAAATACAAGACTCCCACCAAATTTTTCAACATTTGAAATTAAATTATTTATGGTATTAAAAATAATAAATAAAATAAATTTAATATTTCATAGTATAAATAATTTAATTTCCATTCAAAGATTAATCATATTCCTTCATTTCAAGATAATATTTTTTCACAAAATATCGAAGACTATCTTCATCCAATCCACCGACTTCGTTTAGATATTCTAAATCTTTTTCATTTTCAACTAGAACAAATGAGTCACAAACTGAAAATAATTGAGCGGTTAAAGAAGAAAATCCAATTGTTTTTGGATTAAATTGAAAATCTTGTATTAATTTTATGTCTTTCGCATAAACTCTTGCTAAATCTCGATTGGACCGCCATATTTTAAAAAAGCTCGAAGTAAATTCTTCTCCGTCAATTTTACCATCCAGAAATTTTTCTAGAAGATTTAAAAAATTTTGCCGATTTTCCCAATAAATACCATCACTTATAACTACCATACTTTTAATGAATTGGCGATTTTTTTCAGGATCAGTTTTAAACAAAGATTTTCCTTCACTAGCTAATAAATTCGAATATTGAATCAACTCGATTAAGTGTTGCTTATTAAATTTCATGATTACATTATAATGCTACTTATCTATACTATAGATTAATATTTTATATTAAAAAAATGTATTCATATAAAATGTTGATTTATATTTTTAAATAATAATTTTTACATACACTAACTATCGTACTGACATTTTATTCTTCGGGAGGCAATGCTATAAAATGAAAAGAAACTATTTCTTGTCGCGCTGGAAGTCAAAGCTTTGATAAAAATTCAATATCACCAAATTTATTAAGAGAATTTTTCCCAGATTGGGCCGAGCGTGTGAAATATCAAACCGAGAAAACAAAACTCTGTAAATCCGCTCAGAAAAAATTACAAAGTTTACGACCAATTTTCCCGCCGAGCATGCATATGAATTTGTTATCGCATGAAGAAAAAGATGCATTGAATTATTTTCGTGGGACTGGGTTTTATGCATATTATCAAAACCCCAAAGTTAAACCAAATATTTTCGATAGCCGTCGGAGCTTTTTGATAAAAATGCAAAATTTCGAAATGCGGAATAAATTTTTAAAGACTTATCATCAATATCATAAGAAATAATAACATATTATTTCTTATGACGTTTTTCATTAACTTCTATCGATAAAATACTTTTGAATTTTTGGTAACTCCTTTTTGATGATTGCTCTTAATTCATCTTCTGTAATAGAACTGATTTCAGGTTCTTCTTCATCAAAAATGCTCAAAACAAATTCAAAATCTTTAATAATTTTTGAAAATTGAAAAATTTCTGGATTTAATTCTAATCTTGCTTGCTTTTCGAAATCAGTTTCTAAAGTTGTAGACTCTCGCTTGTCAGCTAAAATGGTATAATAAACCGTATTTACAAATTCCGATCCACTCAATTCTCCAGCAGCAAACTTTTCCATACTAGTTAAGTAGACTTCTCGAGATTCCCAAAACACAAAATCGCGTAATAGAGTTAGATAATCAGAAATTTTATACAAGTGCCAATAGTAATTTTTCCCGATAGCTTCTACGAATTCTTGAATTAGAATGTTTTCAGTGTCACTTTTTTGCAACAAAGAAAAATAAAAATTGCAATGTTAGATAATTTTTTATTCTTTGAGTTTGAAAACTCAAAGAATAAAAGAGAAAGAATTACTTAGTCTTTGCAAAGATTTCTTTAGTTTCACTTATAATTTCTTTTAAAGAAGCTTCTGCTTCTTCAGTAAATTGATTTGTTGAACCAACAATTTCTGCAAATGGTTTTTTAGATGTTGTAATATATGAAACTAAACTTGCACAATACTTTTTCACATCACCAACTGTTAAATCGTCTAAATAACCATTAATACCGGTATAAATTAATGCTACTTGTTCTGCAACTGATAAAGGAGAATTTTGTGGTTGTTTTAATACTTCACGTAATCGAGTACCACGTGCTAGTTGTTTTTGAGTTGCTTCATCTAAATCTGAAGCAAATTGTGAAAATGCTTCTAATTCAGCGAATTGAGCTAATTCCAATTTTAACTTACCAGCAACTTTCTTCATAGCTTTTGTTTGTGCCGCAGATCCAACACGTGATACTGAAATACCAACATTAATTGCTGGACGAATACCAGAGTTGAATAAATCATTCGATAAGAAGATTTGGCCATCTGTAATTGAAATTACATTTGTTGGAATATAAGCTGAAACATCACTAGCTTGTGTTTCAATAATTGGAAGTGCTGTCATACTTCCACCACCCAATGCATCACTAAGTTTAGCAGCACGTTCTAATAAACGTGAATGTAAATAGAATACATCACCAGGATAAGCTTCACGTCCTGGAGGACGACGTAGTAATAACGACATTTGACGATATGCCATTGCTTGTTTCGTTAAATCATCATATACTACTAATGTCGCTTTACCCTTATACATAAAGTATTCAGCTAACGCTGCACCTGAATATGGTGCAATATATTGTAATGTAGCTGGATCATTTGCACTTGCCGAAACGACAATTGTATAAGCCATTGCTTGTTTTTCGTCAAGTACATTTACAACTTGAGCAACTGTTGAAGCTTTTTGACCAATACCAATATAAACACAAATAACATCTTCTGTTTTTTGGTTAATAATAGTATCAACAGCAATTGAAGTTTTACCTGTTTGACGGTCACCAATAATTAATTCTCGTTGACCACGACCAATTGGAATCATTGCATCAATAGATGTAATACCAGTTTGTAATGGTTCACAAACAGATTTACGACTAATAATACCCGGTGCCATAGATTCTACTAAACGGCTATCAGTACTTGCAATTTCACCTTTCCCATCAATTGGTGCAGCTAATGGATTAACTACTCGACCTAAGAAAGCATCACCTACAGGAATTTGAGCAATTTTACCGGTTGCTTTAACAGTACTACCTTCTAAAATTTGACGACCTGTTCCCATTAGTACAACACCAACGTTATCATTCTCTAAATTTAGAGCAATACCAATTGTTTTGTCTTCAAATTCTAAAAGCTCTCCACTCATTACTTGGTCAAGACCATAAACTCGAGCGATGCCATCACCAACTTGTAATACAGTACCAATATTATCTACTTTAACATCTTGACCATAGTTCTCAATCTGTTCACGGATAATACTACTAATTTCGTCTGGACGAATATTTATCATTGTATTATTTTCAATATAAAAAGTTAATAAAAGATTTTTTTACAATTAAATTTCTAAAACAGTATCTAAATGTTTTGCTAGATTTTGTAATTGGTTTTTGACAGTAAAATCAATTACTTTTGAATTAGTTTTAATTAAAAAACCACCAATTAAATTAGAATCTACAGTTATTACTAATCTAATTTCGCGTGCATTTGTTAATTCTTTTAGTTTTTTAATTAACATATTTTTTTGTAAATTAGTAAAAGCAAATGCTGTTGAAACTTCAATCATTTTGATAGAAGCTGTTTCATAAACTAATTCTAAATAATTAGTAATAATTGATTTTAATAAACTAATTCTTTCACGATCTACTAAAACCATTAAAAATTTAAATGTTTCGGTATTTACTTGTGACTGTAATGTTTTAGTTAAAACTTCACGTTTAGCATTTTGACTAACAACTGGACTAGCTAAATAGTCCGTTAATTCAGAAGTTTCATTTAAGAAGATTTCTAAATTTTGAAAATCTGCTGTTATTTGATGCATAATATTTTGTTCAACCGAAAAATCAAACAAAGCACGTGCATAAGGGGCTGCAATCTTTGCTGTTAATGGATTTGCACTCATAATAAATCTCCTTCTAATTTATTAATAGTATCATTAATTAATGCAGTTGCACGTTCTTTCGGTCCAAATGTCTCTTGCGCTCGAATCACTGTTCGTTTTAGCACAAGTGAAATAATTTGTTGTTTAATTTCTAAGAATATTTGACGTTCTTTTGATCGAAAAGTTGCTAAGGCACGTTCAAAACGAATTTTTAAATCTTTCTTTGCTTCAAAAGCATCAGACTCAAGTAATACTTTTTTTGTTGCTATTGTTTCATTCTTAATTTCACTAATAACAAGATTTGCTTGATTTAATTGTTTTTGAGCTTCATCTAAACGCTTTTGCGCTTCGTTTAATCGATCTTCTGCATCTTGAACACTTTTTACAATCGTGGTTTTTCGCTCTTCTAATAAAGATCCTAAAAAATCACGACCTGTAAAAAATAGAATTGCAACTAACGCTATAATATTCAACAAGCCTGTTTCGAGAATATCTAGGTTTAAACCAATACTTTCATGTTCGGCAAGTAATGTAAAAATTTGATCAAAATTTTCCATGTTTTCGAGTTTCTATATAAACTGTTCACTTATTAAAAAGGAAAATTACGTCTGACAAAAAATTTAGATTGATAATTTAGTTTCAATATCAACGCATAAAGATTGAACGATTTCATCTAAACTATTAAGTGCTATATCTTTCTTAGCAAGAAGATCTTTTGTAATAGTATTTAATAAATTATCAATAGACTTTTGAGAACCGTTTAATTCGATCTCTAAAATTTCTTTATGAATTTTTTGTGAGCTTGTAATTTCTAATTGGGCTTCTTTACGGACGCTAGTTAATTCTTGTTCGTATTGTTTTGTTAGTTTATTGGCTTCTGCTAATATCTCTGAAGCTTTGCTAAGATTTGTTAAAATATACTCTTTGCGTTCTTCGATGATAGTTAGCAATGGATTATATAAAATTATGTTTAAAATAACTGTTAATAATAGAAATTGAATTGCAACTAACGGTAACGTTGCATTAATATCAAATAACCCACCAGGTCCACTAACTTCTGAACTTGAAATTAGTATTGAAAGATTAATCATATAAAATCTATATGTTTTACTATAGAATTAAAATTTTTAAGGAATTATGTCGACCTTATTAAAAGGTAACGGAGTAATAACGATTTATTACTCCAAACTATCAAATTTAAATTGATTTTTCTTAAATAAGTTTCGATAATTTTTAGTCTCACGATAATTCCAGATATCGGTTGAAACTTTTTATTGTTTAGAATTTATTCAAAAGATTTTATCCAATCTAAGTTATAAATAACCTAAAGTAAAAACGAATAATTTTGGAACTATGAACTATTTCGTTTCAATTATTGGGTTAGTTTTTAGCTGTTGAATGGGTTTGCGAATAATAATGCTAAAGCTACAACAAGACCATAAATTGTTAATGCTTCCATAAACGCTAAACTTAATAATAATGTACCACGAATTTTGTTTTCTGCTTCTGGTTGACGAGCAATACCTTCAACAGCTTGACCAGCAGCATTACCTTGACCAATACCAGGACCAATTGCAGCTAAACCAATAGCTAAACCAGCAGCAATAACAGAAGCAGCAGAAATGATAGAATCCATAATAAATTTTTAATTGTGAATATATATATACTTAATTTTTAAAAAATCTAATTGCAATAATTTGATAAAACAACTTACTCTAAAGCTTCTGCAATATATGCAGCTGCTAATGTTGAGAAAATTAAAGCTTGTACTGAACCAGCAAAAATACCTAATAACATAATTGGTAATGGAATTACCAAAGGAACTAACGAGGTCAATACAGAGATTGTTAATTCATCAGCTAAAACATTTCCGAATAATCGAAAACTTAGTGATAAAGGTTTCGTAAAATCTTCTAAAATATTAATTGGTAGAAGAAGTGGAATTGGTTGAACATATCGTTTAAAATATCCAAACCCTTTTTTACTTAAACCTGCATAGAAGTAGGCAAACGATGTTAATAAAGCTAAAGCAACTGTCGTGTTAATATCATTTGTTGGAGCAGCGAATTCTCCTTCCGGTAATTCAATTAATTTCCAAGGGATAATGGCACCAGCCCAATTACATCCAAAAATGAATAAAAACAACGTCCCAATAAATGGGATCCATTCTTTATAAAAACTTTCACCTAATTGATCTCTAGCAATGTCAGTAACAAAATCTACAGCAGATTCCATAAAGTTTTGCCAACCATGTGGAATACGATCTGCATTTGCAGTTCCTAAGAATGAGAATACTAATAAAAGTAATACTACAAACCAGATAACTACTAAAACTTGTCCATGTACTAGAAAACCTGCAATACTCCAGTAAAAATGTTTTCCAACTTCCGCCTCCGCTAATAATGTAAACGTATTTGAATAAAAAATTTCTGGGTACATAAAATCTAACTAATTTAGTAATTTACCCAATATTAAAAAATATACAGGAACGATTACCATTATAAAAGATTTTCGATTGTTTTAGGGTTATTTTTATAAAAAAGCTCTTTTTTTGATTTAAATTTCGTCAATTAACCATTCATAACCTTTATTTTCTAATTCTTTTGCTAAATTTGCCGAACCTGTTTTAATAATTTTACCATCTTGCATGACATGTACATAAGTTGGATTAATATAGTCCAATAAGCGTTGATAATGAGTAATTAAAATAATTGATTTATTTTCATTCATAAAATTATTAATTCCAGTTGAAATTATTTTTAAAGCATCAATATCTAAACCAGAATCTGTTTCATCTAAAATTGAAATTTCCGAATCTAATAAAATCATCTGTAAGATTTCATTTCGTTTTTTTTCACCACCAGAAAATCCTTCATTGACATTTCGACTTAAAAACAATGCTGACATATTAACAAGTTTTAATTTGTCATTAATAATTGACAAAAATTCAATTGGATCAACTTCTGGTTTATTATAAAATTTTTGTTTTGAATTATAAGCCAAGCGTAAAAAATCTTCATTGCTTACTCCTGGAATTTCAATTGGATATTGAAAGGCTAAGAAAATTCCTAAATGTGATCTATCTTCTGGTTCAAGATCTAAAATACTTGAACCTTTAAATAAAATGTCACCACCTAAAACGGAATATGCCGGATGACCAGCAATAACTTTTGAAAATGTACTTTTACCTGAACCATTTGGTCCCATAATTGCATGAATTTCACCTTTATTAACTTTCAGGTTTAAATTTTTTAAAATTTCATTTTCATTTATTGAAACTTTTAAATCTTGAATTTCTAAAATAGGAGAATTTAAATTCATTAGCCAACACTTCCTTCTAATTTTAATGTTAATAATTTATCTGCTTCTGCAGCAAACTCTAAAGGTAATTCTGTAAAAATTTCACGACAGAACCCACTAATCATTAATTCCACTGCTTTTTCTAAACAAATTCCACGTTGTAAAAAATAAAATATTTGTTCTTCACCAATTTTTGAAGTTGATGCTTCATGTTCAATTTTACTTGTTGAATTTTGAACGGAGATAAAAGGAAATGTATTTGCATTAGATAAATTTCCAATTAATAATGAGTCACATTGAGAATAATTTCTTGCTCCAAGAGCTTTATTCATTATATTAACTAATCCACGGTAACTATTTTTAGATTTACCAGCTGAAATACCTTTTGAAATAATACGACTACGAGTATTTTTTCCAATATGAATCATTTTTGTTCCTGTATCAGCTTGTTGATATTTATTTGTAAGTGCAACGGAATAAAATTCTCCTTTTGAAAAGTTACCGACAAGTACACAACTTGGATATTTCCAAGTAATCGAAGAGCCTGTTTCAACTTGTGTCCAAGATATATTAGAATTTGCACCCGCACATAATCCACGTTTAGTTACAAAATTATAGACTCCACCGTTTCCAAATTCATCACCTGAATACCAATTTTGCACAGTTGAATATTTAATATTTGCATTTTCTAAAGCTATTAATTCTACAACAGCGGCATGTAGTTGATTTGTATCGTATTGAGGCGCAGTACAACCTTCTAAATAATTTACTTTGCTATTTTTTTCGGATATAATCAAAGTTCGTTCAAATTGTCCTGATTTTTGATCATTAATTCTGAAATAAGTTGATAAATCTAATGGACAAATTGTATCTTGGGGAATATAACAAAAAGAACCATCTGTAAAGACAGCAGAATTTAAAGCTGCAAAATAATTATCACCAATTGGAACTACTGAACCTAAATATTTTTCAATTAATTCGGGATAATCATGAACAGCTTCGGATATTGAAGCAAAAATAACACCAAATTTACTTAGTTCTTCCTGGAACGTTGTCCCAATAGAAATACTATCAAATACTGCATCTACTGCTACATTTGCTAATCGTTTTTGTTCATTTAATGAAATTCCTAATTTTTCAAATGTTTTTAATAATTCAGGATCTACTTCATTTAAATCTTTTAATTTTTTTTGGGATTTTGGAGCTGAATAGTAAATAATATCTTGATAATTAATTTGTGGAAATTTCAAATAAGCCCATTCAGGTTCTGGCATTTGTTTCCATTTTATATAAGCTTTTAATCGAAATTTTAATAAAAATTCTGGTTCTTTCTTCTTTTCAGAAATTAATTTAACAGTTTGTTCATTTAGACCTTTTTCAATAATTTCTTTTTCAATATTAGTTGAAAATCCATATTGATATGTTTTATTTACTAATTTTGTTATATTCTTATTTAATACTTTGTTTGATTTTTTAATCATATATACTAAATCGAAACTATATAGATGAATTTAATAAAATAATTAATTTATTCCTAAGTTTTAACTCTTATTATAAAGAAAGACCTAGTTCAATTAGATTATGAAATCTAGTCGTTAATTTATTGTTATATTATTATTCTAAAAAGTTATGTTATAATTAATCTGTAGTATAATTTAGAATAGATTATAATTACAGTATAATACTAAATAAGGTTGTTCAAGATAACTCAACCGACAGAACTAATTTTCATTAAAATTAGTTAAATATCTATTATATATTGCCTTTTTATTCTAAGGAGAAATCAATGTCTCAATCTGTATCAGAACGGACTCGAATTAAAAGTGACCGTTACGAATCTGGTGTAATCCCTTACGCTAAAATGGGTTACTGGGATGCTTCATACGCAGTAAAAACAACTGATGTTCTTGCATTATTCCGTATTACACCACAACCAGGTGTAGATCCAGTAGAAGCAGCTGCTGCGGTAGCTGGTGAATCTTCTACAGCTACATGGACAGTTGTATGGACGGATTTATTAACAGCTTGTGATCGTTACCGTGCTAAAGCTTACCGTGTAGATCCAGTTCCAAATACTACAGATCAATACTTTGCTTTTATCGCATACGAATGTGATTTATTCGAAGAAGGTTCTTTAGCTAACTTAACAGCGTCTATCATTGGTAACGTATTCGGATTTAAAGCAGTTGCTGCTTTACGTTTAGAAGATATGCGTATTCCTCATTCATACTTAAAAACGTTCCAAGGTCCTGCTACAGGTATCATTGTAGAACGTGAACGTTTAAACAAATACGGTATTCCATTATTAGGTGCAACTGTAAAACCAAAATTAGGTTTATCAGGTAAAAACTACGGTCGTGTAGTTTTCGAAGGTTTAAAAGGTGGTTTAGACTTCTTAAAAGATGATGAAAACATTAACTCACAACCATTTATGCGTTGGAGAGAACGTTTCTTATACTGTATGGAAGGTATTAACCGTGCATCAGCAGCTACAGGTGAAGTTAAAGGTTCATACTTAAACATTACTGCAGCGACTATGGAAGAAGTTTACAAACGTGCAGAGTATGCTAAAACAGTAGGTTCTGTAATTGTTATGATCGATTTAGTAATGGGTTACACAGCAATTCAAAGTATTGCTTTATGGGCTCGTGAAAACGACATGATTTTACACTTACACCGTGCTGGTAACTCTACTTATGCTCGTCAAAAGAACCATGGTATTAACTTCCGTGTTATCTGTAAATGGATGCGTATGTCTGGTGTAGATCATATCCATGCTGGTACAGTTGTTGGTAAATTAGAAGGTGATCCTTTAATGATTAAAGGTTTCTACGACACATTACGTTTAACTAACTTAGATGTTAACTTACCTTATGGTATTTTCTTTGAAATGACTTGGGCTAGTTTACGTAAATGTATGCCTGTTGCATCTGGTGGTATTCACTGTGGTCAAATGCACCAATTAATTCACTACTTAGGTGATGATGTTGTATTACAATTTGGTGGTGGTACTATTGGTCACCCTGATGGTATTCAAGCTGGTGCTACTGCAAACCGTGTTGCGTTAGAAGCAATGGTATTAGCTCGTAATGAAGGTGTAGATTACTTCAACAATGCTGTCGGTCCTCAAATTTTACGTGATGCTGCTAAAACATGTGGTCCATTACAAACAGCTTTAGATTTATGGAAAGATATTTCTTTCAACTACACATCTACAGATACAGCTGATTTCGCTGAAACAGCAACAGCAAACGTTTAAAAAGTTACTTTTACAAAAATTATTAAAGGAGTATTTGAATAGTGAGACTTACACAAGGTTGTTTCTCGTTCTTACCAGATTTAACTGATCAACAAATTGAAAAACAAATCGCTTACTGTATTGGTAAAGGCTGGGCGATGAATATTGAATGGACAGATGATCCACATCCACGTAACAGCTACTGGGAATTATGGGGTTTACCATTATTCGACATTAAAGACCCTGCGTCAGTAATGTTCGAATTACGTGAAGCTCGTAAATCATGTGCAGCTGGTTACATCCGTGTAAATGCATTTGATGCAAGTTACGGTACTGAAAGTTGTGTTATGTCTTTCATTGTAAATCGTCCTGTAAATGAGCCAGGCTTCTACTTAGAACGTCAAGATGGTCCTGCTCGTCAAATTCACTATACTATTAAATCATATAGTGTTCAAGCTAACCCAGAAGGTGGTCGTTACTAATTTCTATTAGTAATTATAATAGAAGTTATCAACAAAACGTTAATATTAACGTTTTGTTGATAACTTCTATTAATCTGAATAAACAACTCTCCAGCTAGTAGAGGTAGAGTTGTTAAAAATGATTTATTTTTTTACTTTGATCCGTTTTAAAGGCTTCAAATAAAGGTTTTAATTGAGAGAAATTAAAATGCATACTCGCATTCAACAGAAACCTTAGGATCATTAAGAGTTGGTTTTATAAAATTTGATCTTGAGTTTAAGAGTGATGAATCCAACACTTTGGCAAAAATTTCAAAAAAATCTCTTATGAATACGCACACAAGCGATAATTTAAAACAAAAATTTTGAAATGATAAAAGCAAGCCAGTTTAAAACCAAACGAAGTGCTTATAAAGTATCTAGTACTGCTGTTTATTATTATAGTGCAAGTGCTAAAAATCACACTTAGGTATTCAAAGAAAAAAGAAAAACAATCTGTAATTAAAATTGTTGCTGAATCTAATAAAAATCTCGAAAAGGAGATTTTTAACTATACTAGATTAGAACTATATTATAAGATAGTACTAACATTTTAGATTATAACATGGATATTCATGTTATATTAGACGATGACAGCGAATGTACAGTTGTAGTCATAACCCAAAAGATTTACTATCTTATCCTTAATAGATCAAGAAAAAAGTGATTCTATATAAGATGATGATTCAATGATAATGGTTAGAAAATTTACTCCAGAAATTATCAAACATACTTTTCAAGCTTATGCTTAGGGTAGTAGGTATTGGTTAAAATTTTATGCTGCTAATTTTGATACTAAAACGTTAGATTTATTAAGAGAAAGTTACATTCAAAAAGATAAATTTTTAGAGAGTCTTATTGCAAAAAAACGAATCGATTAATATCAAAAATTACAGTCTCATAAGTATTAATTCTTGTGAAATAACATTGTAAGAAATTTTAGTGTTAAATTAAAAAAAATGAAGATTGGTCATAAAGTTTTTCTAAAAAAGTTTTTAAATTATTTTTAGAACTGATCACGATAGATTCTTAAATCAGTCGAGTGAATTTGGTAGGCTTTTATATGATAACACAGTTAAACGTAATCTTTAGAAGATAATTTCCTATCTGCATTATTGTGCGCTTGTCTAAACTAACTATTATCTCTGTTTTGTATATTGTACGCTATGAAATTATACATTCAAATGTCAATAAAAAATTAAAAGTTATTTCTAGAAATAACTTTTAATTTTTTATTGTTTAGTTTAATTGCGCTTTTCCATCAATAATACTATCTGTTAAGGATTTTAAAATTAATTTAATTGATCTAACAGCATCATCATTCCCCGGAATTGGAACATCAATGAAATCTGGATCACAATTTGTATCTAAAATTGAAACAATTGGAATTCCTAACTTTTGACATTCACGAATGGCCGTCATTTCTCGTTTTTGGTCAATGATAATAGCAATATCTGGTAAATCCGACATTGTTTTAATACCATCTAAATGTTGACGCAATTTTTTCAATTCTTTTCGACGTAATGCAGCTTCTTTTTTTGTTAATAAACTAAATGTATCAGTTGCTTCTTGTTGTTCTAAATCTTTTAAATGATTAATCCGTTCTTTTAAAGTTGTCCAATTTGTTAACATGCCACCTAACCAACGATGATTTACATAGAATGAATCACAACGTTTTGCTTCTTGAGCAATTAACGTACTGGCTTGACGTTTTGTACCAACAAATAAAAATGTTTTTCCTTCACTAGCAGCTGATTTTAGATAACTGTTTGCCTCTTTTAATAAAGTTGCAGACTGAACTAAATCTAGTATATGAATATTATTAACTTCACTATAAATATAAGGAAACATTTTTGGGTTCCAACGATAGGCTTTATGACCAAAATGAACTCCAGCTTCTAATAATTGTGATAAACTTATATCAGACATAAAATTTTAAATTACTTAATAAAACTATTGAATTTTTAATATAAATCTTACTAAACAGTAAATAATTTGTCTAGTAATTATTTTATTAAAGATTCACTTAGTTGTTTAAATTGTTGATTTGAAGATAAATAAGTTTTAGTCTTATTAATTTTAAAACAGTTTCGATAATTTTGTGATCCAGTCCCCGCAGGAATTAAATGACCAATAATAATATTTTCTTTTAATCCACGTAGCCAATCGATTCGTCCTTCAATAGCGGCTTTTGTTAAAACTCGTGTTGTTTCTTGAAAACTTGCTGCTGAAATAAAACTTGGATTATTTAAAGCAGCTTTCGTAATTCCTAATAACAATGGAACATAATAAGCTGACTGTTTTTTTTGACTGTTAATAATTTGATTAATATATTGAATATGATATAAATCAACAACTTCTCGCTTTAATAATGGTGTATTTCCTTCATAAGTAATTAAAACTTTTGTTGTCATTTGTTTAATAATAATTTCTAAATGCTTATTATTAATTGTTACTCCTTGCGATTCATAAACAGATTGAACAGAGTTTAATATAAATGATTGAACTTTTTTAAAACTTTTATAACTTCCTTCATAATTATTTATCAAACGATTATATTTTATTGATTTCGTTCGATCACATAAAAAAGATTTTATTAATCCATAATAATTAAAGTATGCTTTTAATAATTTATGTGGATTAATCTTTTCATATTCTTGTATTGATGTTCCCAATTTTCTAAATTCAAAGTTTGGATCTAAACTTGTTTTTTGTACTAATAAACCTTTTTTCTGACTAGTTGGAATTTTTTTAATCATTAAATTCTTTTTACGCGCTTCCAAGATTTCTTCAATTCGTGGTAAACCTTGAACAATATCACCTGTAATTTCTTTTTCAAGATTTAATAGACCAATTGTATCACCATTTTCTATAAATGCATTATTTTTACAAAACAGATTATTCATATCTTCTTCAAAAAAGTCTTCAGTTATAGAATAAAGACCAATTGATTTTCTAGTTTCTTCAAAATCATGGTCAACATATCGAATTAATGCTAATTGAGAAAAAGAATTAGCTAATTCTTTAAATTCATTTCCTATTATATCAGAACTTTTTATTAACAAGCTTCTGTGCCATTTTGCTTGGCCTAATTTTGACTTATCAATATTTAATATCTGATTTAATTTTAACTTTGAATGTTTATTTTGAATAGTAAACTTTTTAAAAAATTGTGGAATTAAACAACTATATAATTTTCCATCTTTTTTCAAAAATAATTTTGAAAATTCTGATTTATGACTAGTCTTTTGATTTAAGAAATTTGTGGAATCAAAATTCTGTTTGAAAGAAAGTTTTAATGTATTAGAATAATTTAATGAAATTAAACGCTGTGTTTGAAATCTTTTTTGAAATCGAGTGGGAGAAACAAGTTTATACTGCAAATTAATTTTACTAGTTAAATCATTATTTTTACAATTAGGAAAAAAGTATGGTTTTCCTTTTTGTAATGTTAGAAAATTATTATTTTCGATAATAATTTTACCAATTTCATTTGCATTTAAACTACTTACAATAAAATCATTTAATCTTTTATTAGGAAATTGATCTTTTTGTAAAGTTAAACAATCTTCATTAGAAATTAATAAAACTTGCTTGTTATCTTTTTTTTTAATTTTAAATTTAACAATTTCTAAAGAATTCATTGTTGTAGCTTCTAAATAACCTAAAACTGTATAATTATCAACAAATTGATTTTTTTGAATAAGAAAACATGGTTGTAAATTTTTATACCTTAAATAAGGTAAAATATGATTATTCAACTGGAAATTCTCACTAATTTTAAAATCAACAGAATTTGTTTTGTTATTGTTTACTAATTCAATATTAACTTGATTTTTTAATAATCTATTAATTTTAAAAGTTAATTGATTGCTAATTAAATTTAAATTTTTATGAGACTTTAAAACTTGGTTTGATTTATAAAGATAATTTGTTTCAGTTTTTAATTTAAAGTATGAGTTCAAATTAATTTTATTCTGCAAATCAATCGATTTAAATTTTGAATATGGAAGTTCATACAATTCAACTGATTGAATTAATAATTGCTCAGTTTTTTTTCCAATGATATGCTCACAAAATGATAATTTTGTAATTGGAATATTAGACAAAATAATTTCACCTGGATAATAAATTTTTTTAGCTATGTTTTTAAATTTTTGTCCTTCATATACTACACCGGATTTAATGGAAATTGTTTGAACAACAGTATTCTTTTGGGTAATTGTAACAATTCCTGATGTTTTGGAAACAACATCAGGAACAATTTCAAATCCTTCAGAAATTAAATCACCATTTTCTACTAATAACATGTTTTGTTCACAGTTTACTTTATGAATCTCTTCACCTAGCCATATAATCGTAGGATAAGAAATAATTGATTTCGATTTGTTTCCAAAACTGCTTCGATCACAATAAAAAAGATTATCATTTGATTTATTAAAATTCAATAAAGTTCCATAATCATAATATAAAATTCCGCCAGTTAAAGTTCGAAATGCATTAGTTATTAAAGTTCCCAATTGCTCATTTCGTGCGATTTGAAGATAAAATTTTAAATTTTTTTGTTTTATTTTTACAAGATATTTTAAATTCTCTAAATTTAATAAATAGTTTTTCTTTTGAACCAATTTGGTAAGTTTTTGTAATTTTGAATTTAATAATGAATATTTATTACTAATAACTCTTATTGAACTTTGATATAAACTTCGTTTCGTATTAATAAATTTAATGAATCCATTAGAATGATTGATTATCTTAGTCCGAAAAATATAACTAGATTTATTGAGTTTATAATCAGGATAAAAATTTATAAAAGAACTATTAGGACAATTATACAGTTGTCCTGACAAAATCCAAATTAATTTATTATTATTGAGTAAATTAAATCTTTTTTTTAATCGTGGCATAAAAATTTCACCAGATGCGTCGCTTAAAATTGTTTTAACTTCTGTTTTAATTTGTTTATTTATATTGATTAACTCTCCAATAACTGTATCTTTAAGAATATATTGATTGTTTTTAGGAAATAAAATTGTATTTCTTAAAACGTCAATCTCAATTAATTTTTCATTTTCATCATCAGGAATTAAAATTAAAGAACCGGAATTTTTAGTTACCAAAACATCTTCCCCACGATTCGTTCTTAAAATTACTGTTTTTAATGTTTTATAAAATCTAATAACTCCACTTAAAGGACTTATAATTTGTTGTCGAGCTTCAGAAGTAAAAATACCCCCAGTATGGAAAGTACGCATTGTAAGTTGTGTACCTGGTTCACCAATAGATTGACCTGCTAAAATCCCAATAGCTTCACCAATGTCAACTAAATTTTCATTAGCTAAATCCCATCCGTAACATTTTTGACAAATTGCTCGATAAAGATTACAAGTTAATGGCGACCTAATATAAAGTTCTTGAATTTTTCTTTGTTTTAATTGCTTTATTAAGTTCGGAGTTATTTGTGTATTAGTCTTGGCAATTAATTTTTTTGTTTCTAAGTCAACAACTGGTTTATTAAGAACCCGACCTAAGATTTTATCGTAAGATTGATTTGTATCCATTAATATGAAAAAAGAATCAGTTGTTAAACAATCTTTTTCGCGAATTAAAATATCTTGAGCTACGTCAATTAAACGACGTGTTAAATAACCTGAATTTGCAGTTTTTAAAGCAGTATCAACAATACCTTTTCTTGCACCATAGCCAGACATTAAATAATCTGTAATAGTTAATCCTTCGCGAAAGTTCTTTTTAATTGGTAATTTCATAATTTCACCACTTGGATCAGACATTAAACCTCTCATTCCAACTAATTGGCGAACTTGCGACAGATTTCCTCGAGCACCCGAAAAAGCCATTATATAAACCGAATTTAAAGGATCATAATTTTTAAAGTAATAAATAACTTGATCTTTTAACGATTCACTTGTCAAACTCCAAGTATCAATTATTTTTTGCAATCTTTCAATATCTGTAATTTTTCCTTTTGAATGAATTTTTTCAGCATTAATAATTTCTTTATTAGCTTTTTCAAGCATTAAATTTTTAACGAAAGGAATTTTTAAATCTTCGATACTTATTGAAATACCGGCTTGAGTGGCATACTTAAATCCCAAATATTTTAATTCATCGGCTAAGAAACAAGCTTGCATAGAATCATAATTGGTAAAACTCCAAGCTAATAATTGTCTTAATTGTTTTTTACCAATTAAATTATTTTGATAAGTGTAATTTTTCATAAAATTTATTTAGTCGTTTATATTTTCAATTTATAAAAAATTTAAAGTCCTCTGAATCGTATAATTTAAGATTACGCGACCTGTTGTTGTTTGAAGATACTGAACAATTATTTCTCCATCTTTATTCTTTCTAATTTGTAAATTATCATAGTATTCAATAACTGTATCATCATTTAATTTTATTTCTTTTACTAAATTTGATTTAGATGGATTCTCATCTTTAATTCTAATCCAAATTGAACTGTGAATTTCTAATCTATTTTGATTATAAGCTAAAATTACCTCATCTAAGTTTGCAAAATAATGATTTGAACCAAGTAAACCAGGAATATTATTTACGGTTAAATAATAACAACCTAAAACCATATCTTGACTTGGCATGACAATTGGTTCTCCATTAGCAGGTGACAAAAAATTATAAGGTGCTAACATAAGCATATAGCATTCAGCTTGTGCCTCTATAGATAGTGGAATATGAACAGCCATTTGATCGCCGTCAAAATCAGCATTAAATGCTGAACAAACTAAAGGATGTAATTTAATAGCTCTGCCTGTTACCAAAATTGGCTCAAAAGCTTGAATTCCTAATCGATGTAGTGTTGGAGCTCGATTTAAAAAAATAGGATGATTTGTTAAAACTTTTTCTAAAACTAGATCAAGAATTGGCTCATTTTGTTGAATCAAGTTCTTGGCAATTTTCATATTACTCGCTAAACCTTGATTTAGGAGTTCTCTGATAATAAATGGTTGAAAAAGTTCAAGAGCCATTTCATAAGGTAATCCACACTGATTTAATTTTAAACTTGGACCTACAACAATAACGGAACGTCCCGAATAATCAACACGTTTCCCTAATAAATTTTGACGAAATCGACCATGTTTTCCCTTAATAATATCGGATAATGATTTTAATGGTCTATTGTTTGCACTTAAAGCGATTTTACCACGTTTTCCATTGTCAATTAAAGTATCAACAGCTTCTTGTAATAGTCGTTTTTCATTACGAATTATTAATTGTGGAGCATCAATTTCTAGTAATCGAAGTAATCTATTATTCCGTGTTATGATTCGTCTATATAATTCATTCAAATCGGAAGTTGCAAATCTTCCACCTTCCAATTGAATCATGGGCCTTAGAGCAGGCGGAATAACAGGTAAAATCGTTAGAATCATCCAAGATGGACTAGATCCTGTTCCGACTAAGTTTTCTAGAATTCGAATTCTTTTAATAGCTTGATCACGAATTTTATAAACTCGTTTTTCCTGCCATTTTTTAATAAATATAAGCCCAGGATAAAATGATTTTTCGCTGCCACCATAAAATGGTATTTCTTTTTTCAATACTTTTGTACAAATAAAAATAAAATCTCGTGTTTTCAAAGTTTCTGACTTTACATTTAGTTTTTCCAACTCTCTTTTTATTAATGAAGTTCCAATTAAAAAACTTGGTGTTGCACGTAAAAGATATTTTGGCGTATTATATCTTCTATTTTCAGGTTTTGGATATGGTTTCAAGGGGTAAGTACCATCAAGATCAGAAGTTTGTAGACCTAATCCACGATATGCTCGATATTGTTGTAAATCCCAATGTAATCCATAAAATGAAATTTCATCTTCAGCAATAAAATAAGCTAAAGAAGCTAATTTAATACGTTTAACTCTTTCATCCCATAAATCAGATATCACTTTTACATCAGACTTTGGAAGAAGGTTTTTATCACATTCTTCAACTTCTAATAGTAAAGCCATAAAATTTGGTCGACTATTAATATACCAAACATGACTAACAGGATAAATTAAATTTATATATCCCATTCGATGTCGTCGAACTCTAGATTCAGTTAATTCAACTCCACATCGTTCACAAATCAATCCTTCATATCTAACACGTTTGTACTTCCCACAAGCACACTCTAAACTTTTACTTGGACCAAAAATCCGTTCACAAAATAGTCCATCCATTTCTGGTTTAAAAGTTCGATAATTTATAGTTTCTGATTTTTGAACTTCTCCTACGAATTGGCCATTAGGTAATTTCCGATTTGCCCATTGTAATATTCGAAATGGCGATGCTAATTTAATTTTTATATAATCAAATTCTTTTGCAAATTGTACCATATATTATTAAAATGAAATATCATTGATATTTGAAGTTGGAGAAAACGTTTTTAATGATGCGTTATATTTTTCAATTAAATTAATCTCACTTTCATATTTTGTACTTGAGCTAAATTTTTCAATTTTATAAGTGCTCATATCTAAACCAATTGAACGTAATTCTTGCAATAAAACTTTGAATGATTCTGGAATTCCAAATCTTGGGATCTGCTGACCTTTGACAATTGCATTTAATGTTTCATTTCGACCTTGCATATCATCCGATTTAATTGTTAGAAGTTCTTTTAAAGTAAAAGCTACTCCAAAACCTTCTAAAGCCCAAACTTCCATTTCACCAAATCTTTGTCCACCATGTTGTGCTTTTCCTCTTAATGGTTGTTGAGTTATAAGAGAATAAGGCCCAGTTGCTCTAGCATGCATTTTGTCATCAACTAAATGAATTAATTTCAACATATAAGCATTTCCAATTGTAACTGGATTATCAAATTCTTGACCTGTTCGACCATCTATTAAAACTATTTTCCCTGGTGTATAAGGATTAAATAACCAACTTTCATTTTTTGCAATCGAAGCTTGACGTAATTTTTTGTTAATTAAAATCCTAGATATATCTAAACCATACATCTCATCAAATGGTAAAATTTTAAATCGAGAATTTAATTTATCTCCAGCTAATCCTAATAAACATTCATAAAGTTGCCCTACATTCATTCTTGAAGGTACACCTAATGGATTTAAAATAATATCAATTGGTGTTCCGTCAGGTAAAAATGGCATGTCCTGGCGTGGCAGAATCCGTGAAATAATTCCTTTATTTCCGTGTCGACCTGCAATTTTATCACCAACTTGAATTTTTCTAATTTGAGCAATAAATACATAAATTTTTTCAAATTTATAAGTTGATTTTGTTCTTTGGTTAAAGGTTATTGTTTCTATTACTCGACCATATTCACCATTTGGCATTCGGTAAGAGTTATCTTTTACACCTTTAGCTTTAGCCCCAAAAATAGCTCGTAATAATTTTGATTCAGGTAATTGTTCAGAAGTAGTATTAGATATAACTTTACCAACTAAGATATCACCTGGTTTAACAAATGTACCCACAGTGACAATCCCGTTTTCATTTAAATGGCTAACTTCTCCTAAACTTAAATTTGGAATATTTTTTGTAATTTGTTCTAATGTGTCAGAATTTTTGTCAATTTCTATTTTATATCTTTCAATATGGATCGAAGTAAGAATATCATCATAGACTAATTTTTCACTTATTAAAATAGCATCTTCAAAATTATATCCTTGCCATGGCATATAGCCAATTAAAATATTTTGACCTAAAGATAATTCACTTTCAGTTATAGCTGGTCCATCGGTTAAAATTTGTCCTGACTTTATTTTTTCCCCTTTCCAGACAATTGGACGCTGATTAATACAAGTTTGTTGATTTGAACGTAAATATTTTTGTAATTTATAAGTTAATTTTTTACCAGTTTTATTTGTAATAACAATTTTATTAGCACTAACAGAGCTAACTATGCCTGATGTTTGTGCATTTAGAGTCATACCTGAATCAATTGCAATTTGATTTTCTAATCCAGTTCCGACAATCGGTTTTTGAGGTAAAACTAATGGTACTGATTGTCTTTGCATATTTGAACCCATTAATGCTCGATTTGCGTCATCATGTTCAAAAAATGGAATTAATGAAGCGGCAACGGAAACAACTTGAACGGGTGAAATTCCAATAAAATCGACTTCTGATGGTGGAACACTAATAATTTCTTGTTGGTATCGAACTGGAATTATATTTTTTATTAAATAATTTTCTTTATTCGTTGCAATATCCGCAGGTGCAATTTTATATAAATCTTCAATATCAGCTGTTAAATAAATTGGAGTATCAGTTTTTAAAACTTTTCCATTCACAACTCGCCAAAAGGGTGTTTCTAAAAATCCTGATTTATTAACTCGCGCACAAGTTGTTAATGAAGCAATTAAACCAACATTTTGTCCTTCTGGAGTCTCAATTGGACAAATTCGACCATAATGACTTGGGTGAATATCTCGGATAGAAAAACTAATTCGATCCCGATCAAATCCTCCGGGTCCTAAGCCGCTAATGCGGCGGCGATGAGTTAATGAAGACAAAGGATTTGTTTGATCTAAATATTGTGACAATTGACTTGATCCAAAAAATTCTCGGATTGCCGCATTAACAAGAGTAACATTTAATCGATGATTAGAGTCAAATTTATTTGTTTGATTGCCCAACTTTCTAATTAAACGTTGAAATCCAATTCTAAATAAATTTTGTAATAATTCTCCAACAGATCTAACACGACGATTTTTTAAATGATCAATATCATCTTGAACGGTTTTTGAAATTGTTAAATTTATTAATTTGTCTGTTATTGCAAAAATATCTTCATACGTTATTGTTTGAAGACGTTCACTAATTTTTAAATTTAATCGATTATTAATTTTTAATCTTCCAACTCGACCTAATCTATAGTAATTCGAATCAAAAATTCTTGAAAATTCTGAAATATTTTTAAAATAATTTACGTTCAAATTAAATCTAGAAATTGGATAATTTAAGTATTTTGAATGGACTAAGAGAGGTTTAGTAAAATAGAAAAAGTCAGAATACTGTAAATTTTGATAAATTTCTAAATCAGTTAAACCCATTTCTTTTAATAAGTAAAGAATTGGTTTTTGATTTACTTTATCTAATTGAATAATAACTTCATCTTCTTGATTTTTAATCGGGTATTTGTAGACATTTATTTTTGTATTTTTTTGAAAAGAAATACGGATCCATGATCCATATTCAGGTATTATAGTAGCTGTATACAAATCTTTCTTATCATATTTTTTATGATAACGCGTTTTTATTTCATGATCTTTTTGATAAGAAAGTAATTTTGTTTTTGTTTTTAAATATTTATGGTAATAAGGAAGAGAATTAAAATAAATATTAGTAAATCTTAGTTGATCTTTGATACTGGTTGAAAAATAAATAGTTGGACGTAATTTTTGAGAATGAATTAATTTGTTAATATTACTAACTTTTCTAGATAATTGTTTGAAGTTATTTTGTAAAAATAGAAGATTATTGATTTCAAATAACCAATCTTGAGATTTTTTTATAATAAATAATAGTTTATAATTTAATCTAATCTGTGTAAGTTGTTGCAGTTCAATAATTACCTTAGTATATTTATTAGATAATTTTAAAATTTGATGATCAGATAACAAAAATATTTTGTTTAAAAATACATTTTCATTGGCCGGAAAAAATTGAGTTGATAATGATTTTATATTTTTAGTTAAGCTTAATTCTAAAATTTTATATTTTATTAAAAATTGAAATAATACATTGTAATATTTTATCAATTGAATAATTTTATCTTTTTCAAAATTAGTTTTGAAAAAGATAAAATTATTTTGTAATTTCAACCATTTCAAAAACAATTTAATTAATTTTATTTTGGAACTATGTTCAGAAATTTTTGTAATAGTTCGATACAATTTAAAATATTGCAAAAAATAAAAAGAAGAATTTTGTTGTGTTTTTTTGAAATATTGAATCGAGTAATAATAAATATCACCTTTATTCCAAAAAGGAGGAACTTTGGTGGATAGTATTGTTGGAATAGGAAAAAATAAATCAGATTCAGAAATAAAGGCTGTTCCAGATGGTAAAAATGATCTTAATTTATTAATGTCAGTTGATAATTTTTGTTTAAATTGGTTAAAGGTTGGTTGATTTTTATTTCTTTCAAAGTAAACTCCAGGACTTCGGATAATTTGACTAACAATTACACGTTCACACCCATTTATAACAAACGTTGCATAAGTAGTCATTAAGGGTAAAGTAATAATTGGAAATTGATTCTGATAGCGAACATTATTAATAATTTTGTTTCTTACTTCGATAGGGATAACTAGCTTTACTCCATAGTTTCCGCTATACTTTCTTGCAATTAATAAATTATAGGGTGGTTGGATTAAATTATATTCTTCTCCAAACATAATATATTCAGTACTTTGGCTAAAATCATGAATTCTTGAAAATAAAGTTAATTCTTCATTCAAACCCTGACTAATAAACCAACAAAAGCTTATTCTTTGCATTGTCAGAAAATCTGGTAGCACATTAATATAATTTATATTCTGTTTCATAATTTTTTCTTAGTAAATGCTACAACTAGAATTGATTATTTTTAAATTACACATTGTCTTAAACTATAGTTTCAATTGTTAAAATTTAGAAATAATGTTAAGAAAATTTTGAATTTTCTTAACGAGATAAGCGTCAAAGCTTTAAATAATTAAAATTAAATTTAGGCAGTTTTTAAATAAACTGTTAATTTTGATTTTTTTCGGGCAGCAGCATTTTTATGCAATACATTTTTTTTTGTAGCTTTGTCAATTAAACTATAAATTGAATTTAACATTTTCTTTAATTTTTCTTTTTCTTCTGGATTTTGAGAAGTTTTATATGCTTCCAATTCATGGCAGAATACCTTGATTAAAGTTTTTACTGAACTTTTATAATAACGATTTCTTAGACGATTTCGTTTAGTAATTTCAATGCGTTTCTTTGCAGATTTATTGTTAGCCATATTGTTATTTATTTAAATATTTATTTTGCAAATTTAAAGTTTAACGTAATATAGTATATTTGAAAAAAAATTAAAAGTTTTTAACTTCAAAAATTTTTTATCTTAATAGTTAATATTAACTCTTGATAAGATTAAAAGTTTTCGGCACTATATAGATAAAATTATTATTTTAAATTTCTATGGCAAAAAATAAAGGTACTCGAATTTTAATCACTTTAGAATGCACTGAATGTCGTTCTAATTTAAATAAGCGGTCACCTGGTGTTTCTAGATATTCAACACAAAAAAATCGTCGAAATAATCCAGAAAGACTAGAATTAAAAAAATATTGTCCACATTGTAATAAACCAACTATACACAAAGAAATTAAATAACATAGATTATGGTATCAAAAAAACAAAAAACAGCATTAATAGATCTTAATCAGAAAATTGATTATAAAAATGTAGATTTACTTCAATTATTTGTAACAGAACAAGGAAAAATTCTTCCACGACGTGCTACCGGTGTTACAGTTCAACAACAACGAAAAATAGCAAAAGCGATCAAACGAGCACGAATTTTATCATTATTTCCTTTTGTTGCTTCTAATTCAGTTTAAAAATACTTAGAGTTATTATTTCTAATATATAATAACTCTAAGTATTTAAACTTAATCTATATTAGTTTATAAGGAGAATTTTATGGGGAATTTTATCGATAAAACATTTACTGTAATTGCTGATATTCTTTTAAAAGTTTTACCTGCAAGTAAACAGGAAAAACAAGCATTTTCTTATTATAGAGCAGGAATGGCTGCTCAATCTAGAGGAAGATATGCAGAAGCATTACAAAATTATTATGAAGCTCTTCAAGTAGAAGAAGATCCGTATGATCGAAGTTATACACTTTATAATATCGGTTTAATTTATGGAAATACAGGTAAATATACACAAGCTTTAGAATTTTATCATCAAGCTTTAGATTTAAATTCTAATTTGCCACAAGCTTTAAATAATATTGCAGTAATTTATCATTCTCAAGCTCTTCGAGCACAAAGTTTAAAAGAAGATGAATATATTGAATTATCAAAAGAATTATTTGATAAAGCAGCAGAATATTGGATACAAGCATTAAAATTAGCTCCCGATAATTATCCAGGAGCACGTAATTGGTTAAAAGTAACAGGTAGATTAACTGAAAATTAAACATAAAGAATTAAATCAGAATTTTTTGATATTTTATCAAATCTTATTCTAATCAAGAATTCAATTAATTTTGTTGTACAATGGTAGTTAATTATTAAATTTCAAATTTGTTAGGATTTTCCACACAGATAGGATTGTGAAAGTATATTTATTCTAAAATATTTTAAATATGTTAAATCAAAATGATAAAAACTAATTTAAATAAAGGTTACGTTACTCAAATTATTGGTCCTGTACTAGATATTCAATTTTCTGAAGGAAATTTACCGCCTATTTACACTGCAGTTAAAATTGAATTAGAGGATGGAACTTCAACTATAGTTGAAGTACAACAATTATTAGGTGACAATAAGGTACGAGCAGTATCAATGCGCTCGACAGATGGTTTAAAACGTGGTGTTGAAGCTTTAGACTTAGGAACTCCAATTAGTGTACCAGTTGGTACTCCAACATTAGGTCGAATCTTCAATGTAATTGGCGAACCAGTAGATGAGAAAGGTGATGTTTCATATGATGAAACTTTACCAATTCATCGTGATGCACCAGCATTTACAGAATTAGAAACAAAACCATCTATCTTCGAAACAGGTATTAAAGTAGTTGATTTATTAGCACCATACCGTCGTGGTGGTAAAATTGGTTTATTCGGTGGAGCTGGAGTAGGTAAAACAGTTTTAATTATGGAATTAATTAATAACATTGCTAAAGCTCACGGTGGGGTATCTGTTTTTGGTGGTGTAGGTGAACGTACACGTGAAGGTAATGACTTATATGAAGAGATGAAAGAGTCTGGTGTAATTAATGAAAAAAATTTCCCAGAATCTAAAGTAGCTTTAGTATATGGTCAAATGAATGAACCACCAGGAGCACGTATGCGTGTTGGTTTAACAGCTTTAACAATGGCAGAATATTTCCGTGATGTTAATAAACAAGATGTTTTATTATTCATTGATAATATTTTCCGGTTCACACAAGCCGGTTCAGAAGTATCTGCATTATTAGGTCGTATGCCATCAGCCGTAGGTTACCAACCAACTTTAGCTACAGAGATGGGTGCATTACAAGAGCGTATTACATCTACAACACAAGGTTCGATTACATCAATCCAAGCTGTATATGTACCTGCAGATGATTTAACAGATCCAGCTCCAGCGACAACTTTTGCGCATTTAGATGCAACAACAGTATTATCACGTAACTTAGCAGCTAAAGGTATTTATCCAGCAGTAGATCCATTAGATTCAACTTCAACAATGTTACAACCGGGCATTGTGACTGATGAACATTATCAAGTTGCTGAGTCTGTAAAAGAAACATTACAACGTTACAAAGAATTACAAGATATTATTGCAATTTTAGGGATTGACGAATTATCTGAAGAAGATCGTTTAACTGTTGCACGAGCACGAAAAGTAGAACGATTCTTATCACAACCATTTTTCGTTGCTGAAATCTTTACAGGTTCACCTGGTGAATATGTTAGTTTAGAAGATACAATTAAAGGTTTTTCAATGGTCTTAAATGGTGAACTAGATGATTTACCTGAACAAGCTTTTTATCTTGTAGGTAATCTTGATCAAGTAATTGCAAAAGCAGAAACTCTAAAATAAGGAGTATAAAATATGGTTATGAACATTCGCGTTCTTACCCCAGATAGAGTTATTTGCTCAACAACAGCTGATGAAGTTGTTTTACCTGGTTTGACTGGCCAAGTAGGGGTATTAGATGGTCATGCAGCATTAATTACAGCTTTAGATACAGGATTACTTCGTATCAAGCTAAATGAAAAATGGACACCGATTATTTTATGTGGTGGCTTAGCTGAAATTGATCGAAATCGAGTAACAGTTTTAGTAAATGATGTAGAAGAGCTAAGTAATGTTGAACTAAGTGAAGCTACAAAAGAATTAGAAAAAGCAACTGTAGCAGTTGAAAATGCAGAATCAAGTAAAGCGAGATTGGATGCTTCGGTAGAATTAAAGAAAGCAACAGCGCGTTTAGAAGCGGTAAATTACTTATCGTAAAAAATATTTGAATTTTTCATGAAAATTTGCTTTTCAATAAAATAATTACTCTCTTCAATAAATTATGTTTTACTTTTAACGATTAAAAGTAAAACATAATTTATTGAATAGAATCGTATTAATATACTTTTATATTGTATGACAACTAATTCTAATTTTAATTTCATCACTAAGACAATGATAACATTAGAATTACCTTTTTCTGAACATATCGAAGAATTACGTCAACGTATTTTTCTTTTGTTTTGGATAATTTTATTGTTAACTTGTATAGCATTTATTGAAGTAAAAGATCTAGTTAAAATTTTAGAACTTCCAGTTCAAAATGTAAAATTTTTTCAAATATCGCCAGGTGAATATTTTATTTCAACGATAAAAATATCTTTTTATACTGGATTACTTTTTTCAAGTCCATTTGTAATTGGGCAATTAATTTTATTTCTATTACCAGGATTAACGAAAAAAGAAACAAAAATTATTTTACCTTTGTTGTTAAGTTCATTAGTTTTATTTGGATTAGGGTTAGCTTTTTCTTACTATACTTTAATCCCAGCTGCTTTAAACTTTTTTTTAAATTATAGTGAAGAAGTATTAGAGCCGTTTTGGTCATTTGACCAATATTTTGAATTTATTCTAGTTTTATTTTATAGTACTGGATTAGCTTTCCAAATACCAATTCTTCAAATATTAATTGGCTTATTAAATATTGTATCTACAAAACAAATGTTAGGTGCATGGCGATATATAATATTACTATCAACAATCCTTGGGGCATTATTGACCCCTTCAACTGATCCATTAACGCAGTTATTATTATCTTTAGCAATATTACTGTTATATTTTTCTGGGTTAGGAATCTTGTTTTTAATAAAGAACTAAATTATATAATAGAATATCCATACTTAAAAAATATTTAAACTATGGCAACTAACAAGTTTTTTAAAAGTCTTTTATTTGCTTTAACAATTACTATAAGTTTATTTAGTTTTGGCATCCAAGACTCATCAGCATATCCAGTTTTTGCACAACAAAATTACTCAAATCCTCGTGCAGCAAATGGGAAATTAGCTTGTGCAAATTGTCATTTAAATCAAAAAGCAATTGAAGTTGAAGCTCCACAATCTGTTCTTCCAAATTCAGTTTTTGAAGTTGAAGTTAAGGTACCTTATGATACAACTAAACAACAGATTGGAGCAAATGGAAAATTAGCTGATCTAAATGTAGGTGGAATTATAATTTTACCAGAAGGGTTTAAATTAGCTCCGAAAAATCAAATTCCAGCAGAAGTTAAAGCAAAAAATAAAGGGGTATTTATTTCACCATATAGTAGTGAATTTGATAATATTTTAGTCGTGGGTCCGATCGCTGGAAAAACACATCAAGAGTTAATTTTTCCTGTCGTTGCACCTGATCCAGAAAAAGATTCAAATATTAAATACTTAGCTTATCCAGTTTACGCTGGTGGTAATCGTGGACGTGGACAAGTTTATCCTACTGGTGAAAAAAGTAACGTAAATGTTTTTGGTGCTACACAAGCTGGTCAAATTACAGAAATTACAACATCTGAGAAAGGTGAATCAACTATCGTCATTGTTAATTCAAATGGTACAAAAACTTCTCAAGTTGTACCAGCAGGATTACAGTTAATTGTTAAACAAGGTGATACTGTTAAAGCTGAGCAAGGATTAAATATTGATCCAAATGTAGGTGGTTTTGGTCAAGAAGAATCAGAAATTGTTTTACAAAATCCTATTAGAATTGTTGGTTATATTGCTTTCTGTTTCTGTGTTTTATTAACTCAGATTTTATTAGTTTTAAAGAAAAAACAATTCGAAAAAGTTCAAGCTGCAGAGCTTAACTTCTAATTAAAAAAATAAAGAATGAATTTAATAAATCATTCTTTATTTTAAAATTTTTATTAGTATAATTCGTCTTCTTGATGAACTAAAATTGTACAATCTGATTTTGGATATGCAATACAAGTTAACACAAATCCAGCTTCTACTTGATCATCATCTAAAAAAGTTTGTTCTGATTGATCAACGTTTCCACTTGTTACTTTACCAGCACAAGTTGAACAAGCACCAGCACGACAAGAATATGGTAATTCAATACCTTGCTCTTCAGCAGCATCTAAAATAAATACATCATCATTACAATCAATTGTTGAATTAATGTCGTGTTCTTCACTTAATAATGTCACTTTGTAAGTAACCATATAACTCCTTATTTTAAATAATTATAAAGTAAAATATTAAAACGATGCTTTAATATTAATATTACTTTACTACCTTATATTATACTACTTAAATTTAATACAAATAAATTTTTTTTATTAAAATTTTAATAAATTGAAAAATTTACTAAAATTTTTGTTTCAAACGACTTGCTTTTCCTCGTAAATTTCTTAAATAATAAAGTTTAGCGCGTCTGACTTTTGAAGAACGTAAGACTTCAATGGAATCAATTTTTGGCGAATGAATTAAGAAAATTCGTTCAACACCAATTCCCTGTAATATTTTTCGGACAGTGATTGTTGTATTAATTAAACTATTCTTTTTCGCAATAATAGTTCCTTCATAAAATTGGACTCTTTTACTATTACGTTCACCTTTACTATTACTTTTACTACTACTTTTACTAGTATTTTTACTAGTACCAGGAATTTTATTAGTACTTTCACGATTATCTTCAAAAATATTAACACCAATTTTAACATTATCTCCAATTTTAAGAATTGGAAGATTTTCTTTCAGAAAAGAATTTTCTACATTTTTTATTATTTTTTGAGAATTTAATTTAACCATTAATTTCAACTTTTAAATATAATTTTCATTTAATACTAATATTACAACTAGATCTTGAAAAAAACAATAGAAAAATGTTAAATATGCATCCGACTGGGTTCGAACCAGTGACGTTCCAGAGGAAAACGGATTATGAGTCCGGTGCCTTCGACCACTCGGCCACGAATGCAAAAATGGAGCTGATGGGAATTGAACCCACGTCCATTTAAAATTGTTTAATGCACTTACTCACAGGCATAGTTCTTACGAACAAGTTATTATAATAAGGTAAGTCTAAACTATACAAGTTGAAAACTTTTAGTATTAGTGAACAAATTTTATATAATAAATTTATTGAGAATTTATTAAAATGTCAAGCTTAAACAGCAAATTGTAATAAATTTGAATTTTTTTGTCCAATTTTAATATTTTTTACTGCTTGAGATACAAACGAAATAATGTTATTAGCATTTATTTTAATGTGTGCAGATTTTTACGAAGAGTGCAAACTTCGACCTGATCGTACTTTATTCAATATTAAATGTCGAAACCAAAGCAGCCCCATAATATTTTAAAATTATTACCTTAAACTATAAGCATGAAGGGAATTGAACCCTTGGCTTTCAGAATCGGAATCTGATGCTCTATCCACTGAGCTACATGCTTTTAGTACAAAAATACTACAAATACTTAAGTAACTTTACATTATTCTTTAAAAATTAGAATAATGTAAAGTTAGAAAAAATTAGTAGTAAGTTTTACCACCACCCCATTTTTCTGTAAGAATTTTAGGTTGTAATAAAATATGACCAGAAATTGCAACTAAATCTTCATCTGTAATTGAACGCATACGAGGGTAGATGTCTGCACTCTTAATACTAGGATGAACTTCAGCAATTGATTCTAAGCCATCATAAGATGTTGGATTTTTTAAGTAATCTACTAAACTATCAATGTTATCACGACGTGGTGTTGCTAAACTTAAAGCTTCTGGATCTAAGCCAACGTTTGGATTTGTTTTAGTTATTCCACCTACGTGACATGCTCCACAAGTTGCATTAAATAAACGTTTACCACGTTTAACTTGTTCAGGCGTTAAAACAATTGTTTTACCAGAGCCGTCTTTTACAACTGTTCTTGTTGCTTCATCTAAATCAATTGCTGATGCAGTCATTACTGATAGACTGAAAATACCAAAGAATAGTATAGAAAAAAGTTGTGAATATTTTTTAAGCATAATTTAAAAAAGTTATTTACGAACTTGAAACCAAGATTATAGTGAGTTTAAAACTTATCGTTTTTTTTTCTTTTTAGTTTTGCCATATTTGCAATTAAACCACGTAATCTAATATTTTCCCATCCAGCAACTAAAACTGTAATAATAATTAATACTTGACTAAATAATAAAATCGGATCTAATCTCCAACCATGAACCATTAAAATACAACTGTAAAGTAAACCAATAGTCGCAAAAAATATATCTTCATCCCTTGCAACTTCTGGTTTAACATTTCGGAGAAAGTATAAAATAAGTACTCCAAAACTTACAATAATACCTAAAAAAATATTTGGACCAAAACTAAAGTTTATCATAAGGTATTTAATTTTAATTTAATAATTTTTTATTCTATATTAAATTAATTGTAAACACCAGATATTAATATTATTATGAAAAATTAAAATTTTCATTAAGTTATGAGAAAAATTAAAATTAAATTTAGTTATTAAGCAATTTAAGCTTTTCACAAAAATTCAAATATTCTAATAGATAAAAATTAGTTTCTTTGAACTCGATCAGTATTACTAATAAAAGCTAAAGCACCACCAATAACAGCTAGAACAACCGCACCTGCAACTAAACTAGATAAAAAGTTTGCTAATGAAGGTGAAACAGCATAAGCAACTACAAATGAACTAGTGATAGAATTTCCTAATAAAGGTGTCATTTTTAATTTCCTATTATATTAATTAATAAAGTTAAGAATAGTAAAGTTAACTACACTAACTATTGTATCAATTTTTATAAAAAAAAAATTAATATTTTAATTTTAAACAAATAAATATTGTTATTCATGAAATACTATTCTAAGTGCTATTTTTTATTTGAACTATTTTACAAATTATGATATTAGATTTTATGTTGAATATAAATGTTTGATGATTTTTAAGTTCCAATGATTCGAAAAATTCTTATGAATAAAATCAAAGTTAAAATTAGAGAAGGGTTAACAAAAATCAATATAAATTAATAAAAATTAAACTTTGAATATAAATTTAATACGAATTACTATTTCTTAATTATGCTGCTATTTCACAATCCTGACATATTGACTAAATTTCATAATTCTATCAAATTTATATTCACTTCTAATTATACTACAGATTTTAAGAAAAAGTCAATAACTAATTTTATTAAAATTAGTTATTGACTTTTAGATTAGTATTATGATAAACTAAATTAAAGCCCGGATAGCTCAGTTGGTAGAGCAGTGGATTGAAGATCCTCGTGTCACCAGTTCGAATCTGGTTCTGGGCATTCACATTCACTATTGAAGATCAAAATTAAAAAACTTTGTTTTCTTTTGATCAAATTTCAACTTTATACTTCCTGTTGGACCGTTTCGTTGTTTTGCAAGAATTAATTCAGTTAAATAATAATCTTGAATTTCATTTTGTTTTAGAAGTAAATCTTTACTTTTATATAACATTAATACTAAATCAGCATCTTGCTCAATCGATCCACTTTCTCGTAAGTCAGATAATATTGGTTTTTTATCAACTCGAGTCTCAACACTACGACTTAATTGTGATAAAGTAATTATTGGAATGTTAAATTGTCTAGCAAGATTTTTTAATCCACGAGTAATCATTGATAGTTCTTGGACTCTATTTTCCATTTTTGATTTTGAATTTTGCATTAATTGAAGATAATCAATGATAATCAAACCGATTTGAGTTTGTTCAAAAAGAATTGTTTTTATTTTAGATTGAATATCTTGAATCGATAAATCAGCTGTATCATCCAGAAAAAATGGTAATTTAGACATAATTTTTATTATTTTATTTAATTTTACCCAGTCATTATGATATAATTTACCACTTTTTAATCTTGATTGATTAATATTTGCTTCTATCGATAATAAACGATACATTATCTGTTCTTTTGACATTTCTAAGCTAAAAAATAAAACGGGTAATTTTGATTCTCTAATTACATTAAGTGCAATATTTAATCCTAATGCAGTCTTACCCATTGAAGGTCGGCCAGCAATTATAATTAAGTCTGATTTTTGAAATCCTTGTGTTAATAAATCTAAATCATAAAATCCTGATGCTAAACCACCTAAACTTGGATTTAAAGACTTTTCTTTTAATTCAAGAAAAACATTATTTAATAATTCAGCACTAGTAAATATTTTTTGAGTCTTTATTTCTGCACCTAAATAAAATAGCTTGTTTTCAAAATCATTTAAAATATTTTCTAATGAAATATTTGTTATATATCCAGAATTTATGATTTCATATCCTAATTTAATTAGTTTACGACGTAAAAATTTATCTTTTATTAAACGTACATATTCTTCAAAATATACTAAATTTGGAACTTGACTTATTAGTTCAATTAAAACTTTTATACCACCAATCTTTTCTAATATTCCATTATCTTGTAAAAATGTAATTAGAGTAACAATATCAATAGATAACTTGTTATTATACATAAAAATAATAGCTTGATAAATTTCTTGATGATTTTTAAAATAAAATGCTTCAACTGAAAGAGTTTGTAATGTCAATTCAATAGATTCTTTACTTATTAATAAACAATTTAGAACCATTTTTTCTGCCAGAAAATTATGCGGTAAATGTTTTTGAATAAATATTTGCTTGTTAACTTTTTTAGATGATTGCATTGTTTAATTTCAAAAAATGAATGAAGATATAAAATCTTGTAATTATAATTTATTAAAATTATAATATCTTATACGCGTCCTTAGTTCAGTTGGTAGAACGCTAGTCTCCAAAATTAGATGTCGAGGGTTCAAGTCCTTCAGGACGCGCTACTCTTTATTCAAGAGGTTTTTTCTTTTTAATTAATAGAATTTACATCAATAAACATTTTGTAATTAATTTACTATGTAAAAAATTAAAACAAATTTTATTACTATTTTTTAATAAATTTACATTTATTTTTAATGAAAAAATAATAATTTATTAAAATTTAATAAGGTAAAATTTTTTTCTCACACTATTATATTAAAATTTCATGGCTAAAAAAATTACTGCATTAATAAAACTTGCTTTACCAGCTGGTAAAGCAACACCTGCACCTCCAGTAGGACCTGCATTAGGTCAACATGGTGTAAATATTGCAGCATTTTGCAAAGAATATAACGCAAGAACTACTGATAAAGCTGGATTAATTATTCCTGTCGAAATTTCAGTTTATGAAGATAGAAGTTATACTTTTATTCTTAAAACCCCACCTGCGTCCGTTTTACTAGCTAATGCAGCGAAAATTCCAAAAGGTTCCGCAACTCCAAATCGAGTAAGCGTAGGATCTGTGACAAAAACGCAATTAGAAGAAATTGCGACAATAAAATTGCCGGATTTAAATACTACAAAAATTACTAGTGCGATGAAAATTGTTGAAGGAACTGCTCGAAATATGGGTATCTCCATTATAGATTAAGTTAGAATTAAAGAAATTTTAAATGGAGAAAAATTATGCGAAAATTATCACGTCGTCATAAAGAAAATATAGAAAAAACTGGAAAAACTATCTATTCAAATTTAGAAGAAGCAATAGAAGTTTTAAAATCAACAGCAACTACTAAATTTGTTGAAACTGTAGAACTTCATGCAAATTTAAATATTGATCCTAAATATGCAGATCAACAATTGCGTACTACTGTAACTTTGCCAAATGGTATTGGAAAACAAGTAATTATTGCTGTTTTAACAGATGAAGAAAATTTTGAAGAGGCTAAATCCGCAGGTGCTAATATTGTTGGGAACGATGATCTAATTGAAAAAATTACTCAGGGAAATATTGAGTTTGATTTATTAATCACAACTCCAAATATGATGCCAAAATTAGCTAAACTAGGTCGAGTTTTAGGTCCTAAAGGTTTAATGCCGTCTCCAAAATCAGGTACAGTTACAACTACTTTAGAATCAACATTAACTGAATTTAAAAAAGGTAAATTTGAATATAAAGCAGACAAAACAGGAATTGTACATGTTAGTTTTGGTAAGTCTAATTTTGAAAACAATAAATTGGTTGAAAATTTAAAAGCATTGTATAAATCAATTGAACAGAATCGACCAACAGGAGTTAAAGGTAAATATTTTAAGAGCTTATTTATTTGTACAACAATGGGATCTTCACTAAGACTAGATTTAGATATCTTTGCATAAATTATTTAACTACTATTACTTCACTATACATAAAAAATAAAAACTTTATAATATAATTAAAAATTATTTAAAAATTATTATGTCAGAAAAAATTGATCAAATTGTTGAAAATTTAAAAACTTTAACATTATTAGAAGCTTCAGAATTAGTTAGTAAAATTGAAGAAACATTTGGCGTAGATGCTTCGGCAGCTGCTGGTGGTACTGTTGTAATGGCAGCTGCACCTGGTATAGCTGAAGAAGTTGAAGAAAAAACAGAGTTTAATTTAATGCTGGACGAAGTTCCAGCTGATAAAAAAATTGCTGTATTAAAAGTTGTACGAAGTTTAACAGGATTAGGTTTAAAAGAAGCTAAAGAATTAGTTGAATCAGCACCAAAACAAATTCAAGAAGGTATGGCTAAAGATGCAGCTGAAGATGCTAAAAAACAAATTGAAGCTGCTGGTGGTAAAGCTTCATTACAATAGTCAATAACATTATCGAATAAATTTGTAATTGCTTTATTTGATATTTATAAAAATAAAAAAGAAGTTAATTTCTAGTAGCAATTATTGTGTCAAGTAGTACAATAATCGATTAGATAACACCAAAAGGTGTAAAGCGTATATGCCAGTTTATGAAAAAAATAAATATGTTCGAGCTATTGCTGTATTTTAGGTTCATAAAATAGTGTCAATAGATGTGAGAGCAAGATTATAGTTTGATATTGTAAACATGGCAATTTTAATTTCTTATAAAATAGGTCCAATTGTTATTACAGGTGCTATCTTAAATATACTTTGTTATGTTATGCTTAAAATTTCAAAAAACAATTAATAAGAGTTATATATATTCTCTAACTCTTATTAATTGTTTTTTGAAATTTTAAGCAAATCTTTTTCTAAAGTTATTATTAAAATCAAAGACAACTACTCAGGAACTCTTTAATAAAAACTAATATTCTTATTATTCACTTAGTTAGCAGAAGTAAAATTATATATTTTTACGATAAAGTTGTATTATATATTCTAGATATAAACACTTAGAAAGAAATAATAAAAAAAATTTATAAATTAAGCTTAGGAATTATATTTTTAATTCTCATATTGATAGACTCATTTGAACTAAAAAAACTAATTATCTATAAGATAACCCTTATTTTAGTGATTCAACTAAGATAGTTTTATTAAGCGAATCTGTTAAAGAAACAGAAGATCGACTTGCATGGATAGAGCAACAAACTTCTAACTTGAAAGAAGTAACTGATTCTGAATGCAAAAGTGAAACAATAGCACCTGTTATTAAAGTTACTGAAAAATTTGACTCAAACGCTGTTCGTAATTTAGTTGCCGACTCGGTGAGTAATCAGAGAGTAAGAGACGAATATGCAGATATTAAAGAGAGAATTGCAGCTGGCATTAATCCCCGAGATATAGGAGGTGGAACAACTATGGTTCGTGGGAGAGTCTATATTAAGACAGGCCAGGGTCGCTATCTTGTAGAAACGGGTAAAGTTGAAGTTACTATACTTGGACTTGGTATGGGATATCGAGGTAACATGAAGCAGTTTGTGGAATTAATGAATAAGAATTATAATGCGGGTCTTCAATACACAAAAATTTAAATTAAATTATGAAAATTAAAGAAATTAGTTATGTTCTAGGTCCAAAAGATTTGATAAATGATTGTCTCGATGTTATGGTTTTTTTAGAAGATGAGTACTGTAATGATGCATTTGTTTATGTTGTAGAAGTAACAACACCTCAGTGTCTGTCACGCCGTATGGAAAAATCTGAAAGTGAGTTTTTATCACCTAGCTATCCCTATATTCTTGTTTTGAAATTAACAGATGAAATTATAGAAGCTGCAATTCAATCATTTATTGATACAGACGATGATTCGTATTGGTTAAAATTATATCATATACCAGCTACTTTAAACATTGAAGATATAAACGAGATTTTATATCGAAAGAAACAAGAAAATATGGAATTAAAAGCAAGAATAGATGCAAACTTGGATTGAAACCAGTAGAGCAATTTAGTATTGGCTGAGAGAATATTTAATCATATTTCTCAGCCAATACTAAATTGCTCTTTTCTCTTTATCAGAAAATACATCCATTTTAAGGCCATAATTTCATTGACATGATAGCTAAACTTGATCTATTTTCATTATAGAGCAGTTTAGGGCAATTTTAGATTTAGAGCATATTTGGAATTAACTTCCTCCCTTTGATTTGATAGCCTGATTAAAGCATTCAATCTTCTCCAGCCCATTATTATATTACCCTAATCAAACTATTAAGTGCCCTTAAATCGAAAATTAAACACTTCTGAGAGCCTATTTTATTCTCCCATCTAAATTCAAATAATTTATTAATTTCTACCCAGATTACTGTAAAAATAGAGTAAAGTAAAAAAATAAAAATTCAATCAACTATGATCTTATCTAAAAAGCTTTCATTGTTAATTTATAAATTCTGCATTTTTTATAAATCGTTGTTGTAAAAATTAATCATATTTTATGATGATTTATTCTTTTAAACATTCGCAACATTTTTGGTATCAAAATGAATATCATACCTTAAATTAATAACTTAAAACTGATGGAACTATAAATTTTAAAGAAAAAGTTACAATATTCTAAAATCCTAACACTTAGCAGCTTATATCCTTTTAAATCAAAGATGACATTTATAATTTTAGTAAGTTTATCAAGAACTATTTATTGCAGAAGTACAAAACTAAAAAATTTCAATTGACAAGATAAATAGAAATATCTGAAGGTAAGAGAAAATTTTATTAATCGCAAATAAACATTAAAGAATGTATGAACTAATTGAGTTCGTTGTAATAAAAAAATAGTCGAAAAAATTATAGAAAATGAAACGAATTTACAAGTAAAATTTTCGATTTTGTATGAAATTATTCATTAATCTAGTCTTACTGTGAATTGTTCTAAAAGTAATAGATTAAACGAGTTAAATTTTATCGAATAGATAAAAAAAATGTAAGAATCGAGTTGGAAAAAATGGCTATTCTAGAACTGTATTATTATTTTTAAAAATATTAACTTTCTTAGAAAAAAAATTAATTGTTCCTAAAGTATAAAAAATTTAAGAACAATTAATTGATAAAGGAAATGAATCGTAAAAATAAAAATAAAATTATAAATTTACTTTTCTACTACAACTAATTCATCAATAGCAAAATTAGTTGTATTTGTACCACTGTAATTTACATTTTCAAATCGAACAATTACCGGATAACGAACACCAGGCTTATTATCAACATTTGCAACAGTTCCAACTTGATTAAACCAATATGATTCTTTTCTTAAAATACGTACTGTGCTATTACGATCTACCATAATGAATTTATTTTATTAATAAGTAATTTATTATAAGTGTATATGAATAAGCTAAATTTAAACAATAAATTTTAAAAAAAGAGTTGGTTTTAAAAAATTACTTATGTTACCATTTCCATAAGAACAAATTTATATAAAAAATTAAATAAAAAAAAATGAATCGTACTACAATTCAGAAAATTCTTATTGGACTTTTCTTTTTAGCTTGTATTTTTATTGGTCTTAAAACATTTAATGTTATCGGATTTGATAATAATTCATCTAAGCCAGAATTAAATACAAATCTTAGTAGCTCAAGAATGACTTATGGACGATTTTTAGAATACTTAGAAATGGGATGGGTCAAACAAGTAGATTTATATGACAATAGTCGTAATGCAATTGTTCAAGCTTCAAGTCCAGAACTTGGCAATCGACCACAATCAATTCGTGTTGAAATACCAGTAGGTGCATCTCAATTGATTCAAAAATTAAAAGAATACAATATCGATTTTGATGCTCATCCAGCTCCACGAAAAAGCATTTTTATCACTATTGCTAGTAATTTACTATTACCACTAATTTTTATTGGTAGTTTAATTTTCTTTTTCCAAAATTCAGATAATTTTTCACCAAATTCAGGTTCATCTCCAATGAATTTAGGTAAATCACCAGCACGGTTTGATCAACGACCAGATACAGGAATCTCATTTGATGATATTGCAGGTATTGATGAAGCTAAAGCTGAATTTGAAGAAATTGTTTCATTTTTAAAAGAACCAGAACGATACACACTGGTTGGAGCAAAAATTCCAAAAGGAGTTTTATTAGTAGGACCACCGGGAACAGGTAAAACATTATTAGCTAAAGCAATTGCAAATGAAGCAAATGTTCCATTTTATAGTGTTGCAGGTTCAGAATTTGTAGAAATGTTTATTGGTATTGGTGCAGCAAGAATCCGGGATTTATTTAAAAAAGCATCCGAAAATACTCCTTGTATTGTATTTATTGATGAAATTGATGCCGTTGGTCGCGAACGAGGTGCCGGAATTGGTGGTGGAAATGATGAGCGAGAGCAAACTTTAAATCAATTATTAACGGAAATGGATGGATTTAAGGAAAATAAAGGAGTAATTGTAGTTGGTGCAACAAACCGAGTTGATATTTTAGATGCTGCACTATTACGTCCAGGTCGATTTGATAGACAAATTACAGTTGGTTTACCAGATCGTTTAGGAAGAATTGGTATTTTAAAAGTTCATGCTCGAAATAAACCATTTGATGAAGATGTTTCATTAGTTCAATTAGCGAATCGAACGCCGGGATTCTCAGGAGCTGATTTAGCTAATTTACTAAATGAAGCTGCAATTTTAGCAACACGCTATAAAAAATCAACGATTACAAAAAATGAAGTTAATGAAGCTGCCGATCGAATTATTGGTGGTATCGCTGGAACTACAATGGAAGATACTAAAAATAAAAAATTAATTGCTTATCATGAAGTAGGCCATGCTATTGTAGGATCAGTTTTAGAAAATCATGATGAGGTTGAAAAGATTACTTTAATCCCACGTGGCGGTGCAAAAGGTTTAACATGGTTCACACCAGAAGAAGACCAAATGTTGTTATCACGTTCGCAATTATTAGCTCGTATTATTACAACATTAGCGGGTCGTGTAACTGAGAAAATTATTTTTGGTGATCCAGAAATTACAACTGGTGCTAGTAACGATTTACAACAAGTGACAAATATTGCACGACAAATGGTTACACGCTATGGAATGTCAAATATTGGCCCAATTGCTTTAGAAGATGACAATAATGAACAAATGTTTTTAGGTGGAGAATCAAATGATGCAATTGCAGATCGAATTGATACTGAAGTTTGCAAGATAATTAATCACTGTGAACAAATTGCAACAGAAATCATTTTAGATAATCGAGTTATTATTGACTTAGCTGTTGAAAAATTATTAGATGCTGAAACAATTGATGGTTCTGAATTCCGTGAGCTTGTAAAACAATATACTCTTTTACCACAAAAAGGTTAACTATAAATTTACATATAACTTAATAGAGTTTAAACAAAATAAAATAAGTAAATAATTAGTTTTAATTTTATTTTTCAAATTATTCAAAACTAATTATTTACTTATTTTATTAATGAAAATCCTGGTTTTTGGTTTAAAATATAAATTATTTATTGATGATTTAAAATAGATTGTTGGCTAAAAGGATAATTTTTTAAGAAGTTGTACTATTGAACTAAGGAAAATAAAAATATTATTTGGTATTGACACTTTTTATAAATTAAATATACTGAAGTGTATAGATAATAAATTAAAAATTATTATTATTTTACTTTAATTGACATATTTATCTAAAATATGCTATATATTGATGTATATGTATAATGCTTCATAAATGCCAACTTCTTTAAAGTGTTAAATTTAAAAAGATATTCTAAATACTAGACAACATCTTGAATACTCGCGGAGTAGAGCAGTCTGGTAGCTCGTTGGGCTCATAACCCGAAGGTCAATGGTTCAAATCCATTCTCCGCTAGAAATTTTGATATTACATAATTTTAATAAAAAAAAGTTTTTTTTATTAAAATTATATATTGAACGTTAAACATTTATAAAGTTTTACAAATGACATTAAATTTACAAACACCGTTTCCTACTTTTGGCGGAAGTACTGGCGGCTGGCTACGTGCGGCTGAAGTTGAAGAAAAATATGCTATTACTTGGACTAGTCCAAAAGAGCAAATATTTGAAATGCCAACTGGTGGCGCAGCAATTATGCGTAATGGAGAAAATTTATTATATTTAGCCCGTAAAGAACAATGTTTAGCATTAGGAACACAATTACGGACATTTAAGATTAATAACTATAAAATTTATCGAATTTTTCCAAGTGGTGAAGTTCAATATTTACATCCAAAAGATGGTGTTTTTCCAGAAAAATCAAATCCAGGACGTACTTCTGCAAATAGTCGTAGCTTTTCTATTGGAAAAAATCCAGAACCAGCTTCGATTAAATTTAGTGGAAAACCTACCTATGAGAGTTAGGTAATATTTAAGATTAGTTTTGTAGCTAATCTTTTGGCGAGATGGCAGAGTTGGTCGATTGCGTCTGATTTGAAATCAGATGAACTTCCGGGTTCCGTGGGTTCGAATCCCACTCTCGCCTTTAAATTAAACTGTTTTGCTTAGCTGTGTAAAAATATTGTAAAAATTTTATTATGAGTAAAATTTACGATTGGTTTGAAGAACGGTTAGAAGTTCAAGCAATTGCTGATGACATTTCAAGTAAATATGTTCCACCACATGTAAATATTTTTTATTGTTTTGGTGGTCTTGTATTTACATGTTTCTTAATTCAAGTTGCAACTGGGTTTGCAATGACTTTTTACTACCGACCAAGTGTAGTAGATGCATTTGCTTCAGTTGAATACATTATGACAAGTGTTAATTTTGGATGGTTAATTCGTTCGATTCATCGCTGGTCAGCTAGTATGATGGTACTTATGTTAGTATTACATGTTTTCCGAGTTTATTTAACAGGTGGATTTAAAAAACCACGTGAATTAACTTGGGTTACTGGTGTAACGTTAGCTGTAGTTACTGTTTCATTTGGTGTAACAGGTTATTCATTACCATGGGATCAAGTTGGATTCTGGGCATGTAAAATTGTAACAGGTGTACCAGCAGCAGTTCCAGTTGTTGGTCCTCCTCTTGTTTTATTATTACGTGGTGGTGAAAGTGTTGGTCAAGCAACATTAACAAGATTCTATAGTGCTCATACATTTGTGTTACCATTAGCTGCAGCTGTTTTAATGTTAACTCATTTTTTAATGATCCGTAAGCAAGGTATTTCAGGACCATTATAATTGAACACATTTTAGAATTTAAGAAATAAAATAAATATAAACTAATAAACTTTATTATGTCAGTAATTAAGAAACCAGATTTAACTGATCCAAAATTAAGAGCTAAATTAGCTAAAGGAATGGGTCATAATTATTACGGAGAGCCAGCATGGCCTAATGATATTTTATATATCTTCCCTATTACTATGTTAGGTATGTTTGCATGTTGTGTAGGGTTATCTGTATTATCACCAACACCATTAGGTGAGCCTGCAGATCCATTTAATACACCATTAGAAATTTTACCAGAATGGTATTTCTTTCCTACGTTTAATTTATTACGTGTATTACCTAATAAATTATTAGGTGTAGTAGCAATGGCTGCTGTACCAATTGGATTAATTACAGTACCATTTATTGAAAACGTTAACAAATTCCAAAATCCATTCCGTCGTCCAATCGCAAGTTTAGCTTTTATTCTTGGATTTTTTGTAGCTGTTTGGTTAGGAATTGGAGCATGTTTACCAATTGATAAAGCAGTTTCACTGGGTTTTTGGTAAATTTTTTATGTTTCAATAATTGGGAAAAATTGAAAATTATTATATCATAAACTATTGTACTTTTTGAAATCAGTTAAATTTATTTTGTGATATGACGATCTTCGAAAATAAACCCTTATGCTTATTTTTGTTTTACTTTAATTTTAATAAAATTAAAGTAAAACAAAAACTATTTTATTAGAAATAATATGGAAAAGAATAAAGAATATAGAGTCAGAATATTGAAACAACAATTACATTAATCGTTTAAATACAATTATAAGTATTTGTCAAATACAAAAATTCTTTAATAAGAATACACCAATTAATACTAATATAAGTTTATTAAGGTAAAGGTATCTCATAATTTTTTTCCAACGCTGATACATTTTCTCTACCTTCTTTTGTTTTAGCCAAGAATTTGTAACAACAAATTAAAAATATTAATTCTTATCATAATGTATTTAATGAAGTAGAATACAATGTAATTCTACTTGAGTAATAAATTAAAAGATATTTATTATTCTGACAATCGCCTATAAAAAACAGTTCATCCAGAATTTTTTAATAAAGAACTTACTATTTTAGCAAGTCTTAGAAATAACAATATAATAAGAATAGTTAATCAAATTATGACAAGCGGGAATTATTTTTATTAGAGAATAAATAAAAGGCATGAATATATATTTGAAAATTATAATATAGATCAAATTTTTAAATGTTAAAAAGAGAAATATAATCTCGCGATAGGTTTATCTACTAATTTTTTAAAATTAGTTGCAAAGAATAATCTTTAATATGCAAAATAAGCGTTAGGAAATATAAAAAAATTTGTAAAAATTGATCAATAGATAGCAAATGACAAAAGATTTGATTTTAAATTTTAATCTAAAATAAGAACTTTTAAAGATAAAAATTAAACAACTAGAAAAAAATAAAATAGTGAAGACTTCAACGAATTGGAAAATATTTTTTCAGATTCACATTATGAAAACTGATTAATACAAAATATTTATAGTTATCTTACTATTTAATAAAAATAAATGTAAAAAGCGAAAGCAAATAAAAAAAATAAATCATCGTGGTAGTATGAAACAAATAATTATTAATATACAGTATTATTTATATTATGATTAATGATTATTTATAATATCGGTCATTAATCATAATATTTTTTATTTTTATTGAAATTTAGAAAGTTAAATTTATTGCTAAAGCTATACTTAAATAGATAAAAATCCCAATTGCTGTTAAAATATTTAAAAATCGTTCTGCAGACCTAGGTGAACCTAATATGTTACTTTTTGTAGCAAAACTTGATAATCCAACATTTTCTTGTGGTGTACGTAAGAAGATAATTATTATTAATAAAATACTTACGATAAATCCAATTAGTTTTAACATATCTTTAATTTATTTTAAGAATTTTAATTTTATTATTATTTTCAAAATAATAATAACTTACTATAATTATTATTCAATTTCAAAGATTTGATTAAAAACTTTAGTTACTTTGTCACCTGAATCAATTGATTCTAAAGGATCTTTTCTTAAACGATGACGTAAACATAGAGTAATAATTTTTGAAATATCTTCTAACGTAACTTTATCACGTCCATAGTAAGCTGCATGAGCTTTTGCTGCACGATTTGTTACAATATCACCACGTAATCCATCTACATCTAACTGACTACAAACTTCAGAAATTTTGACTCTTAAATCATAGTCAATTTCAACATTTGGTAATAATTTTTGTGCTGCAACAATACGATCACGTAATTCTTGTTGTTGAGCCTCATAGTTTTCGATCCAAACCATTGGACTTCGATCAAATGATGTACGCTCTTCAACAACTTTTACACGTAAAATAGGATCTTTTACAGTTCGAATTTCAGCATGCATACCAAATCGATCTAATAATTGCGGTCGTAATTCTCCTTCTTCTGGATTTCCTGAGCCAACTAAAACAAAACGAGCCGGATGTCGAATTGAAATACCTTCTCTTTCAACTGTATTCCAACCTGAAGCAGCTGAATCTAATAGAATATCTACTAGATGATCATCTAATAAATTTACTTCATCAACATAAAGAAGACCACGATTTGCTTTTGCTAATAATCCCGGTTCAAATGCTTTTACACCTTCTGTTAAAGCTTTTTCAATATCAATTGTTCCACAAACTCGATCTTCTGTAGCACCTAACGGTAAATCAACCATTGGAATTTTGATAAATTCAGTTTCAATTGGTTCTCCATTTTGAACTGCTAATTTTACCTCATTTCCCATTAAATCTAAATCTGATTTATGAGAATTAAATGGGTCATTTTTTACGACTTCAATTTCAGGAAGTAAATCTGCAATTGCACGAATTGTTGTTGATTTACCTGTTCCACGATCGCCCATAATCATAACCCCACCGATTTTTGGATCAATTACGTTTAATTGTAGGGCTAATTTCATTTCTTCTTGACCAACGATTGCTGTAAATGGAAAAACTGGAGTATCAAATTTTTTTAAATTTTCTGTTACCATAGCTTATTATCAATAATTAATGTAAAGAGAGTTTTTAATTTAGTATTTATTATTTAAATTACTTAGTTAAATCGATTATTCATAAAGTGTTGAACCTAATCGAATAGCTAAAATTCCAGCTAATAAAGCAATACATAATGCTGTATAAACTTGTGAATCGTTAATCATTTGAAACTCCTTGATTTTTAAATTTAAAATATTATTTAATTCTAAAGACTATTGTATGCTAAATTGTAACAAAAGCGTTTTAATAAATCTTTTAACGTTATATATATAATTGTAAATTAAATTCATGAAAATCAGTGAATTTAATTTTAAAAAATTTTTATTACCAACTTGATTTTGTTACTCCTGGTAACAGACATTGATGAGCCATTTCACGTAGTACATGACGTGAAACTCCAAAATCTCTAAAGAAACCACGTGGTCTTCCAGTTTTCCAACATCTATTTCGAATTCTTGTTTTAGCACTATTTCGTGGTAATTTTTGTATTTTTGAGTGAACTTGTAATTTTACATTAAAGTTTTGTTCACTTTGATATTCTTTTAACAAATTAGATCGCTTTAAAGTATATTTCTTATGCAATTTAATTCGTTTTTTTTCACGTTCGATCATACTTTTTTTTGCCATAAAAGTAATTTTTTTTTAATATAAGAGTTTAGAAATTTTATAAAATAATGAAAAATAAATAAAGATAAGTCTATTTATTTACTTTTAGTTTACTATATTTCTAAAATTTAAACAAGTAAAGTCAAGAGAAAACATTCTGAGCCTTATAAAAATAAACTTTGATTAATAACTCTTTTAAAATGAATAAAAAATTAAATTAATTAATTTTTTCTATATTTGCTTATAATAGTATATTAGCTAACTTTTATGTAGTTTAGTTGTAAGAAAGTCAAAAACCATTATTTATATTGAGGAATGTATTACTATGGCATTACCATGGTATCGTGTTCACACTGTTGTTTTAAATGACCCTGGACGATTAATTGCTGTGCATATTATGCATACAGGTTTAGTCGCAGGTTGGGCTGGATCAATGGCTTTATACGAATTAGCTGTTTTTGATCCATCAGATCCTGTATTAAATCCAATGTGGCGTCAAGGTATGTTTGTTATGCCTTTTATGACACGTTTAGGTATTACTGACTCTTGGGGTGGTTGGAGTATTACTGGTGAGAGTGTCTCAAATCCTGGTCTTTGGAGTTTTGAAGGTGTAGCATTATCACATATTGTTTTATCAGGTATGTGTTTCTTAGCAGCTATTTGGCATTGGGTTTATTGGGACTTAGAATTATTCCGTGATCCAAGAACTGGTGAACCTGCTTTAGATTTACCAAAAATCTTTGGAATTCACTTATTGTTATCAGGTATCTTATGTTTTGGTTTTGGAGCATTCCATGTTACTGGATTCTTTGGACCTGGTATCTGGGTTTCAGATGCATTTGGTATCACAGGAAAAGTTCAACCTGTAGCTCCGGCATGGGGTGCTGAAGGGTTTAACCCATTTAATCCAGGTGGTATTGCATCTCATCATATTGCAGCTGGTATTCTTGGTATCCTTGCAGGTATTTTCCATTTAAATGTACGTCCACCACAACGATTATATCGTGCATTACGTATGGGAAATATTGAAACAGTTTTATCAAGTAGTATTGCAGCAGTATTCTTTGCTGCTTTTGTTACGTCAGGGACTATGTGGTATGGTGCAGCTGCAACTCCAATCGAATTATTTGGTCCAACTCGTTATCAATGGGATAGTGGATATTTCCAACAAGAAATTGAAAGACAAGTTGAAGCATCAGTAAGTGAAGGATTATCTGAAAGTCAAGCATGGTCAAGAATTCCAGATAAATTAGCATTTTACGATTATATTGGAAATAACCCAGCAAAAGGTGGTTTATTCCGTGCTGGTGCAATGGATAAAGGAGATGGTATTGCTGAAGCTTGGTTAGGTCATCCAATTTTCCGTGATCAAGAAGGTCGTGAATTAACTGTACGTCGTATGCCAGCCTTCTTTGAAACATTCCCAGTAATTTTAGTTGATAAAGATGGTATTATTCGTGCAGATATCCCATTCCGTCGAGCAGAATCAAAATATAGTATTGAACAGGTTGGAGTAACTGTTGATTTTTACGGTGGCAAATTAAATGGTCAAACATTTAAAGATGCACCAACTGTTAAGAAATTTGCTCGTAAAGCACAATTAGGAGAAGTTTTTGAATTTGATAGAACAAGTTTAGAATCAGATGGTGTATTTAGAAGTAGCCCACGTGGTTGGTATACTTTTGGTCATGCTAATTTTGCTTTATTATTCTTCTTCGGACATTTATGGCATGGTGGCCGTACAATCTTCCGTGATGTATTCACTGGAATCGGTGCAGAAGTTACAGAGCAAGTTGAATTTGGTGTATTCCAAAAACTTGGTGATAAATCAACGAAAAAACAAGGTGCTGTATAATCTACAGTTATTTTGTTAAGTTTCTTTATATTTAAATAGGATTAAACAATGGAAGCGTTAGTTTATACATTTTTACTTATTGGTACTTTAATTGTAATTTTCTTTGCTGTCTTCTTTAGAGAGACACCTCGAATTATTAAAAAATAAAACCATTTTATTGGTTTTATTTTTTTAATCCTCATGTTCTTCAAATGGATCACGTAAATTTTTTGACGAAGGTCCAAAAGCAGTATAAACAGAATATGCGGTAATTCCTAGAAGTAAACTTGATACAAAAATTACAATAATAGTTGCTGTTTCCATGTTATATATTTATTTAAATTAACGTTTTAATATTATATAACATATACTAGAAAAATTAATTTATTAACAATATAAATATTTTTATGGCATTACGAACAAGATTAGGTGAAATTTTACGCCCACTAAATGCTGAATATGGTAAAGTTGCCCCAGGTTGGGGAACTACTCCATTAATGGCTATTACAATGGCGGCATTTTTAGTATTTTTACTAATTATTTTACAAATTTATAACTCATCATTAATCATTGATGATATTGATGTTGATTGGACAAATGGTATTGTATAACTCAAATACTGGTAAAAAATAATTTAAAAGGTTTAAAAATCCTTTTAAATTATAAAAATTAAATAAATTAAATATAAATCTATGGATATTATAAGTCTAGGGTGGGCTAGTTTAATGACAATGTTTACATTTTCATTAGCATTAACTGTTTGGGCTCGAAATGGTTTCTAATTATTTAAACTTTTTGTAACATTTAAAATTGAAAAAATTATGGAATTAATCAAAGCAATATTCCCGTATGCAAGTCCAGAAATTGTTAACGCAGCTGTTATCTGTTTCTTTATGACTTTATTTGGTCTTTCTTTAGGGTTTGCATTATTAAAGGTGCAAGGTGAATAAAAACTATTTAATAATAATATGAGAAATATTATTATTAAATAGTTTGATTTTTTTATTTTTAATTGAAACGGGACTGACGAGACTCGAACTCGCAACTTCCGCCGTGACAGGGCGGTGCTCTAACCAATTGAACTACAATCCCAAATAATAGCTTATAACTATTAAGCTTAGCTAAATTTTTAAAGATGTCAACTTTTTATTAGTTTTAGTTTTTAATAAAGGAGAAACAGGGATTCGAACCCTGGGTACAAAATTGTACGATAGATTAGCAATCTATTGCTTTCGACCACTCAGCCATTTCTCCAAAACTAAAAAACCTAAACCAAAATTTTGTTTTGTTAAAATTTTCAAGTAGATGGCTCTGGTGGGATTTGAACCTACGACCTTGGGCTTATGAATCCCCTGCTCTAACCGCTGAGCTACAGAGCCTTAGACTACCTTACTATAAATAATTTTATCATAAAATTCTATTAAAATATAATAATATTATTTCTTTTAATAGAATTTTATAAGTAATTTAAAAACTATCTATATATAATTATAATAATAAAATGAAAGATTCAAATTTTTTATGAATGATTTTTGGAATAATATTTCTCGTTACCCACGGTTTTTTGTTAGTAGCTTAGCAGGTTTAATTTTAGTAATTTTAGCACCATTTAAAAATTTATTTAAAATTAAAAAACTGCGTATCTTTGTAATTTTATCATTTATTCTATTTCTAGGAATTTTATATGCAATTCTTATTAGTATGGTTGGTTTATGAAAGCGGCTAAAATTAAATTACTATTATAAAGAATAATTTAATTAAAGAAAAATTATAAAAAGATATATCTTATAATTTTTATTTTATCTATGAGTTTAGTTAAATTTTCTAGATAATGTATGGGCCGGGTTGGATTCGAACCAACGTAGCGTTACGCAACGGATTTACAATCCGCTCCCTTTAACCACTCGGGCACCGACCCTTTCATATTTAATTATAACAAAAAAAATCATTAATTAATTATTTATTTATCTTAATAAATAATTAATTAATTAGTTAATAATATATAAAGTTTTCAATTTCTAGCAATAAAAATAAATTAATTACGTTAATCTTTCACAAACATTAGTAAGAGAGTTGAATTAAACTATATTTCTTAAATATTTATCATTTAAAGAATTAAGTCAATTACTTAACATTCTTGTCAATTGAAAGGAAATTTTTAGATATTTAACTGATATTGATATGCAGAAAGACCATGACATTTTTTGTTTTATAAGCAAGAATACAAATTCTATACGAATTAGTTTCAAAATTATAATTTAATATTATTATATCAACGATGAATGAAACTTGGATTGCACATACAGATAAAATTATTACAAATTTGGAAAAAACTGGTCGTAAGTTGATTACAAAATTTAAGAAAAACTTATAAGCTTAAACTATCAGATAAAACAAGAATTATTTTTATAATACGGTTTTTATCTGATAGTTTAAGTGGAGATAATCAAAGCATATAAAGTTAGCAGCTGTTAATAGGGGACTACTATTAACTTAATACCTATTTATATGTTCACTTTATTTTTTAGGTGATCTATAACTACGATTAATTAGTAATTATGTTTTATATAATTAAACAAAAACTAAGTTAAAAATCGTAAGCTTTGTTTATTTTAATTTTATTGTCGGGCCAACTCAATTAAGATTATTTAATAGAGTTTTAATAAGGTTCGCGGAGCTTAAAAGTTTCTTTTTTAACAATTTTTAGCTAATCATTTGTATCAGACGGATATAGTTCAATTTACTGGTCTATTAGAACCTTCAATTAATTTTAATAAAGCAATTGATTTTTTCTAAAAATGGAGTAAAAAAGACACGATTGTTTACTAAACTATGAGCAAATAAAAATTTTTTAGTAAAGTCTTAAATTTAAAATACTAGTGTTAAAAAAATTCTATTGACTTAATGTTCAGATTTTAGTATAAATTATGGTATAGAGAATAAAGTCTTAAAAATTATGGGTAATTAACTCAGCGGTAGAGTGTCTGCCTTACAAGCAGAAGGTCACAGGTTCAAATCCTGTATTACCCATATTACCTAAGGGCCCATCGTCTAATGGATCAGGACAGAAACCTTCTAAGTTTTTAATGTAGGTTCAATTCCTACTGGGCCTATCTTTACTGTAAATTAATAATATCCAATTTTTCTCAATTAAAACTAATAAGATTTATTATCAATAAAAGAAGGAAAAAAATTAGTTTCACATTTTACAATCTTTATATCACATCATAAATAGAAGTGTGAAAATTCTATTTTTATCGAGTTTGGTTTTTAAATAAGAAAAAACTAGTGGTTTTTATTAGCTCCTGTTAATTATAGAAATCGATAATCTACTAGCTTTTGTAGCAAATTTATAAATTAATTCTTTCTTTTCTTAGATGCATATAAAATTAAAAAAATAATTATTATTTTTTAGTTAAATTTAAAATAATAATTTGGATAAATTTTTCTAATTGGGTAATTTTTTGTAAAAGCTGGTGAAGGGACTTGAACCCCCAACCTACGGATTACAAATCCGTTGCTCTACCATTGAGCTACACCAGCAATAATTTGAATTGAATAAGTTTTTGATCTCTCTTAGTAGTTACATTATAAATTACTAATATCGTCTTTAAAAGTCAATAAATAATTATTAAAAATACTTTATTTTTTATAACTAACTGAATAATTGTTATTAAAATCTTACAAATTTTAATTTGTAAGATTTTAATAACAATTAAACTTCAAATTGATTACCACGACGATACTGTAAAAAAGCTGCCACAAATAAACCAAAAGCACTTACAGTAATTAATCCTAAAACTATTCCAGATAATAAAGGTTCTACCATTTATTGTGATTCTTTAAATATAAAAATTAATATTGTACTATAAATAATTATACAATCATAAAACAATAAATTTTGATTATAAATTTAAAATTATCTAAATCCAATTGCTGCTTGCCACACAAATGCTAATAATAAGAAGAAAACAGGAATAACAGGTAATACATCCACAATTGGACTAAAGATGATATATGCTTCTGGTAAACGAGATAATAATAAAGTTTCCATAATTAATAACTAAAATATAATATATAAAGTTTCTAAGATTAATAATATTAGATTTAATAATATTAATTTTACTATAAAACTATCTAAATTTTTGATTTATATTAATGTTTAATTCTAATATATTTTCATATACAATTAATATTATCAATTTTATAAATTGATAATTATTAATTAAAAAATTTTTTAAGATAAAAATATGGCAGCTGCATTTTTACCTTCAATTTTAGTTCCTATTGTTGGTTTAGTTTTTCCAGCATTAAGTATGGCATTACTATTCATCTATATTTCAATTGATGATATTAGCTAATCAACTTTACTTTTTTTAAGTTAATTTTTTTGTTAAGAAAATTAACTTAAAGAAAGTAAAAAAATATTTAATAGTTTCAATAATTAAATTAAAAATTTCAATTATTTAACATACTTTGACATATAATAATATTTAGAAGCTGACAAGATAAGAGTAAAATTTGTAAATATTGTTTACTCTATAAATATTTAATTAAAGGATTATTAAAATATGACCATTGCTATTGGGCAAAACCAAGAACGTGGCTTATTTGATCTTGTTGACGATTGGTTAAAGAAAGATCGATTTGTCTTCGTTGGTTGGTCAGGTATATTATTATTCCCAACTGCTTACTTAGCAGCAGGTGGTTGGATGACTGGTACGACTTTTGTTACATCATGGTATACTCATGGTTTAGCAAGTTCTTACCTTGAAGGATGTAACTTTTTAACAGCGGCTGTATCAAGTCCAGCAAACAGTATGGGTCACTCATTATTACTTTTATGGGGTCCTGAAGCACAAGGGGATTTTACTCGTTGGTGTCAAATTGGTGGTCTTTGGACATTCGTTGCATTACATGGTTCATTTGGTTTAATCGGATTCTGTTTACGTCAATTTGAAATTGCACGTTTAGTCGGTATTCGTCCATATAACGCAATTGCTTTCTCAGGTCCAATTGCAGTATTTGTTTCAGTATTCTTATTATACCCATTAGGTCAAGCTAGTTGGTTCTTTGCACCAAGTTTTGGTGTTGCAGCAATTTTCCGTTTCTTATTATTCTTACAAGGTTTCCATAACTGGACATTAAATCCATTCCATATGATGGGTGTTGCAGGTATTTTAGGTGGTGCCTTACTTTGTGCTATTCATGGTGCAACAGTAGAAAATACTTTATTTGAAGATGGTGACGCAGCAAACACATTCCGTGCATTCACACCAACACAATCAGAAGAAACATATTCTATGGTTACAGCTAACCGTTTCTGGTCACAAATTTTTGGTGTAGCATTCTCTAACAAGCGTTGGTTACACTTCTTTATGTTATTTGTACCAGTAACAGGTTTATGGACTAGTGCAATTGGTATTGTTGGTTTAGCATTAAACTTACGTGCATACGATTTCGTATCACAAGAGTTACGTGCGGCTGAGGATCCAGAATTTGAAACATTCTACACAAAAAATATTTTATTAAACGAAGGTATTCGTGCTTGGATGGCTGCACAAGACCAACCACATGAAAACTTTGTATTCCCTGAGGAGGTATTACCACGTGGAAACGCCCTTTAATAGTAGTATTGCTGGCCGCGATATCGAGTCAACAGGTTTTGCTTGGTGGAGTGGAAATGCTCGTTTAATCAATGTTTCAGGTAAATTATTAGGTGCTCACGTAGCACACGCTGGCTTAATGGTATTTTGGGCTGGTGCAATGATTTTATTTGAAGTGTCTCACTTTGTACCAGAAAAACCTTTATATGAACAAGGTTTTATCTGTATGCCACATTTAGCAACTTTAGGTTACGGTATTGGACCAGGTGGTGAAATTACAACAACTGTTCCATACTTTGCTGTTGGTGTAATTCATTTAATTTCATCAGCTGTTTTAGGGTTTGGTGGAATCTACCATTCATTACTAGGTCCAGACACATTAGAAGAATCATTCCCATTCTTTGGTTATGATTGGCGTGATAAAAACAAAATGACGACAATCTTAGGAATTCACTTATGTCTTTTAGGTGTAGGTTCTTTATTATTAGTTGCTAAAGCAATGTACTTAGGTGGCGTTTATGATACTTGGGCACCCGGTGGTGGAGACGTTCGTTTAATTACAACTCCAACATTAAATCCAATTGTAATCTTTGGTTACGTATTCCGTTCGCCATTTGGTGGAGATGGTTGGGTTGTTGCTGTAAATAATATGGAAGATATTGTAGGTGGTCACATTTGGGTTGGTGTATTATGTTTAACTGGTGGCTTCTGGCATATTTTTACTAAACCATTTGCTTGGGCACGTCGTGCTTTTGTTTGGTCAGGAGAAGCATACTTATCTTACAGTTTAGCTGCTATTTGTATTATGGGTTTTACAGCTGCATTATATTCTTGGTACAATAATACAGCATATCCAAGTGAATTATATGGTCCAACTGGTCCAGAAGCTTCACAATCTCAAGCATTTACATTCTTAGTTCGTGACCAACGTTTAGGTGCAAATGTTTCATCAGCACAAGGTCCAACTGGTTTAGGTAAATACTTAATGCGTTCACCAAGTGGAGAAATTATTTTCGGTGGTGAAACAATGCGTTTCTGGGATTTACGTGCACCATGGGTTGAACCATTACGTGGTCCAAATGGATTAGATATCAATAAAATTAAAAATGATATTCAACCTTGGCAAGAGCGTCGTGCTGCAGAGTATATGACACATGCTCCATTAGGTTCACTTAACTCTGTTGGTGGTGTAGCTACAGAAATTAATTCAGTTAACTATGTATCACCTCGTTCATGGTTATGTTGTTCACACTTCTTCTTAGGCTTCTTCTTCTTAGTAGGCCACTGGTGGCATTCAGGCCGTGCTCGTGCGGCTGCTGCTGGTTTTGAAAAAGGTATTAACCGTGCTAACGAACCTGTATTATCAATGCGTCCTATTGATTAATAATAATAATACTAATAATCATTTTTTCCTAACTTTTAATTAAAAGTTAGGAAAAATTTGCATTATGATTCTTTATATAATATACTGAAATTATTACATTAGCATTAAAAATTAAGCCACATATTTATATTGGTTTGTGTATACTATATATTTAAAACGTTAATATAATAATATTATTATAAATTTAATGAGACTATTTAAGATTATTTTTACGGATCGTCACTATATTATTGTAGGCAGTTATTTACTAGCAAAAGGCATTAAACTTGGAAAATGAGTCTTTGCTAATAAATAATTATTATTTCTTATTTTTATTACCGTTCGTTATACAATAATTTAAATCAAATTAAAATGTATCCAGGTTATTTACAAGATAGAAAAAATTGAGGATATTTTCTTATTAAGGATAAAAATTGTGGGACGTTTTTAGTCCTCCGTGTTGATTTTAGTGTCTTAAAATTAAAAAGTATATCTCAAATTATTGTTCGAAACATTAAAGTTTTAATTATTTTAGCTAAAATAAATGTATAAATTATAATAGTTGAAATCTAGAATTCTAGTACTTCTGGTTGGCAAAAATTACGGTTCTAACTCAAAACCCAATAAACTGGATTAAAAAAAATGGCTATTTGAATGAATGAACTTTACGATTTAGGGTTAGATGGTAATCGTTATTCATTAATGAAACTTAAAAAAATCACCTATTTTATGAATTTAGAAGATTTACCGGACATTTTCAATGATAGCATTGACGTGCTTGTGAGTTTAGATGATAACTATTGTACCATTGTACAAATGATTTTAATTATTTTATTTAAATTATAATACCGAAATGTTTATCGTCTTTAATGGAAAGATGCGAGGTCAATTATATGCCACCTTCTTATCCATTTATTGTTGTTAGTCCATTAACACATCCGGTAATTGAAGAAGCTATTTAAGCATATATCGAAGAAAAAGCAGATGCTTACTGGTTAAAGCTTTATTATATTGGAGGTCAATTAACAATCGAAGAATTGAATAGTGTACTGGAGCACATTACAACTTTTTGAATTGAAGGCGACGATTAAATAGAATAGAAAGTAAAATAAAAATTTCTTATTTTATTTATTTTCAATCAAACGAGATTATTTTTTATTTTAATTTTAGATGATAATGCCAAATACTTAGTTTTCACAAATGCTCCAAGAACCTAAAGTTAATTATTTTAAAATATAATTCGGCTACAGAATTCCTTACTCTTTTGCTGTGTCTTAGACCATTGTTTAACTTAATAAGGATTTTAATCGAAAAAATGAAATTCAAAAAGCAATTTTCTCTAACTTAAAATCACTTAAACTAGCTTCTCTTATTAGAGAACATTTAAATTTCCTAGCATCACCTGGTTCTAGCTGTCAAATCGGCCGCTCAGTGACTAGAAATCAATATTGAACAGCATTGAAAATCACTCGACAAGATGCGGGAGCTCATCCAAACACGGTTGCTGGCGACGGCGGAAGTTACGATAAGTTTCAACCTCAATTCGATAAAGAGTCAAAAAAAGTAAATCTAAATCATGCGATATAAGTGACGAATCTTAATTAAAAAAATAAAAAGAAAAAATAATTATCAAAATTGAATTAATGTGGCAATTTTAGCAAAATTTTAAAAATTTAATTGGGTTTTATACTATTTCTGTCTTAGGTTCAAATTGATAAATTGAAAAAGACAATTTCACTCAACTATTGTCTAATTTTGAAATGATGATGAAAGTTTTATTAAATGCCTGCAATTATTTCTATTGCAATATCTAGTTTCAAAAAAACTCTTTTTGATATACGTATGTTATGTATCGTAATCTCATGTGAAAAATTGCAAATCAAGTTGATATCACACTTTTGAGTCAGTATGCAACTGCAATGAACAAAGGATATTGCTATGAAATGTTAGAAGATTAATTTACTATCACGATTGAGTCAGAATTCGTTTACGTCTTCCGTTTGCAAATTAGAAAAGTAAGTATTTAATAACAATGGTAATGTGCTACTTTACCATTACTTAATTGTATTTGGCTCTTAGTTTTGAGAAACATTTACCAGTCTCAAAACAAACTAATTTATTAACTAAATAAATATTACTGATTTGTAAAAGTTAATTTATCTGAAATTAGAAGCGATTTACAATTAATAGATAAAAACTTGTAGAATTAAATTTAAAAACATGATTTGGATTTTTTTAATTTTTATCAAATCTAAACATATTACGAATTATATGAAATCTTAACAATTTTCTAATAATAAAACGTTCTGTTGTAGTTGTTACGTTTCGTTCTTATTTAAATTTAGCATACGTTTGGATACTTCTAAAAACTAAAAACGACTTGCTGTTATATTAATTAAATTTATATCTGTCTCGCTTTATAAAAAAAACGTTTAAAGTTTACGTTTTTTTCTATTTTATCAAATATTGTTTATATCAAAATTATAAAGAAAAATTTACCCAATATTTGTTTGAAATGATCATTAGCCAAATTTTGAAAATATAAGAAAAGTGCGAATTAAATATTTTCTGAAATACAGTATAAACCTACTATAAATTTAACAAAAATAATTTTATAGTTTTATCTAAAACATTTTTTTTATTAATAATGGAAATCTAGAATATTGGGTTACCTGGGACTTGAACCCAGAACTAATCGGTTAAAAGCCGACTACTCTACCATTGAGTTAGCAACCCTACCAATATATTACCATGAAAATAAGAAAATATTAAAGTATTTATTTAAAAAAGTTTTCTATTAAATCAAACTTAAATAATTAAAATATTAATTTCAAATAATGTTTTTACTTTATCAATTTTAAAGTAAAATAGAAATTAACATTATCGGTTATTTTATTACTTAAAATTTTATTAAAAATTGATAAATAAGGATTTTAAAAATGATTAATTGGCAAGTTCTAGGACAATTAATAGCTACAGGTGTTATTATGTTAGCGGGTCCAGCAGTAATTGTTTTATTAGCGTTAAAGAAAGGTAATCTTTAATTTCTAATTTCTTGTAGATATTTAAATTTGATCATCAATATAAAAATTTTTTAAATAGATTTATGATAACGGCTTTAACAACTATATTAGTTTTAGTTTCATTAGGTTTAGTTATAACAGTTCCAGTAGCTTTAGCTACACCAGGTGAGTGGGAAAACTCAAAAGACAGTTTTACTAAAGGTTTCCAAGGATGGATCTTCCTTGTTTTTGCAATTGCCGCTGCAGATGGGATTGCAGCAACATTTTAAATATTTAGAAATTATAGTTTAAACTATAATTTCTAAATATTTAAACTATTGACAGATTTAATAAATTTTTATAAGTTATAGTGAGAAGTATATTAAATTTTATTTGTATAAAAATTTACTAGCGGGCATAGCTCAGTGGTAGAGCGCAACCTTGCCAAGGTTGATGTCGCGCGTTCGAATCGCGTTGCCCGCTTCAAAATTTTTATGTTTTTAAATTACTATTGCCCCCATCGTCTAGAGGCCTAGGACAGCTCCCTTTCACGGAGCAGACAGGGATTCGAATTCCCTTGGGGGTATTCTTTAACAATTAATGATTAACCAAAAATTAAAATTTTTTAGTTATATAATTCTTATTCTAGGAAAAAATCTTGATCTTTCAATAAAAGTTTAGTATCTTTTATAACTATAATAGTAAAATATTAAATTTTTTAATAAATGTATTAATAAGACTGATTTATGTTATATCTATTTATACTTTTACTTCTTTTAATTAATATTGATCAAGAGACAGTCTTAAAGTGGTTTGGAATCGAAGATCCAACTATCCGTGAAGCTCGTCAAGCAATAATAAATTCTAATCATCTTAATTTCTCAAATATTGAGCAATCTACGAATATATCAATGAATACATTACATTTACTTGTACAAGGTTTATTTAACAAACTTCAAGAAGGATTAAATATAGTTGAGATTGAAAATATTCTATTTTTCATTCTTTTTGTTCGTTTTATTATTCTTGCAATACGATATAATTTAAAAACTTCGTTTTATATTACATGTATTGGTCTTTTTGCAGGTTATCTTTGGTATAGACATTTAATTGATATTATTTCAACCTATAGTAATGTTTTAATAAAGACTCCATTTTTACAAAATTTTGGTAAAAATGCTATTCAATTACAGTCGCTAAGTCGTCAAAATGTGTTAGGTAATTTAAAATTAGAAGAAACTATTCATTGGTATAATCCAGGCCAAATAGTTTACTATGCGATAAGGAAAGCAATAGTTAACATCGATCCAGAAACTGGACAAAAATATTATATTGATCCTTTTTCTATGATTATATCAAAATTTCAAGAATCTGGTAATTCCACTATTATTTCATTCTACTATAAACTTTATTATAAAATAATACCAAAAGTTTATGATATTTGTAGTAAATTTTGGGCTCAACTTTCAGGAATTGCTGCTTATGCAGTAATTACTCGAATAGGTAAAAGATATTGTCCATATCTAATACGATGGCATTGGACATTTTTACTAATTATAATGATGATTGAACAAATTTTTATTACATTTATTGGACGTGCTAATTATTTCCAAACACAAGTTCTTATTCCTCAAAAAGAAACATATGGAGATTATATAAATTCAAATTTACAACTACAGATAGATTTTTTAAATGGAATTATTGCTTTTATTGTCGTAACTCATATTGGATTTCTAATCTTTGGTTTATTCCATGCTATTTGGGGTCAATATTTTTATGTACCTTTTTTTGTAGAGAATACTGAACTTCATATTGGACCTCGTCCAAAAAATAGTATTTACAGTGGTGGAAATACAAGTTGGCAAGATCCAGAAGAAAAAGAAAAAACTTTAAATCGTGCCATTCCGAAACTTTGGTATGGTTGGTTTGGAAAGGGAACACAAAATAGTTGGCAAATTACCTCTCAATTCAAACAATTTATGAATAAAATTATAAAAAAAATAAGAAAACAATTTAGATAATCAAATAATAAATAAAATTAACAGTCTTAAATTATGATTTTATAACCATAATTTAAGACTGTTAATTTTATATAATTTCGTCAATTATTTATCTAATCTTATAGTGATGAACCTAGTCCTGAATATGAACCGTAGATAAATAAAGCTAACATTGTAATTACTGCTAAACCACCTACTAAACCTACAAGCCATAATGGAATTCTACCAGTATTTGCCATAAAAAAACTCCTATTATATGAATATTAATTGAAGAAATAACTTGAAAATAGTACTGCTAAAACAAAAATTAATAGAAGTCCCCAATAAAGAGAAGTTCGATTTAATTCTACTGCTTGTTTATTTGGATTTGGACCTGTCATAAAAATTACCTCTTATCTTTATTATATATTAATTTATCGTTGAATGAATTGCATTGCAGTAATGCCACCTAAAAAGAATACTGTTGGAATTGCTAAACCATGAATTGCTAACCAACGAAACGTAAAAATAGGATAAGCTACAGGTTGATTAATATTTTTTGCCATTTTTTTACCTCAATTATAAACCTTTAGTTAAATCTTCTAATTCTTGTTTTGCACTGAATCGATCGTTTACTAATGGAATTTGTTGACGATCTTGTGTAAAATACTCATTTGGACGTGGAGTTCCAAATACATCGTATGCTAAACCTGTACTAACAAATAACCATCCTGATACAAAAAGCGATGGAATTGTAATACTATGAATAATCCAATAACGTACACTAGTAATAATATCCGAAAACGGACGTTCACCCGTAGATCCACCAGACATATTTATATATTCTCCTATAAAAAAAAAGATTGTTGCTCATTCAAATAATTAATCTAAAAGCGGGCAGGGGGAATCGAACCCCCATCATTAGCTTGGAAGGCTAAGGTTTTACCACTAAACTATGCCCGCATGATTCTATTATAGAATCATGTAGACATAAAAATCAATAAAATCTTATAAATTTTCTAGTTTTAAATCTAGAAATTTTGCTAAATCAGCCGCTTCTTCTTCTAAATCTGAGATTGAAGTTGGTTCTTGTACAGGAGTTAAAGGAATATTCCGTTCATCTTTTAAACATAAATAAATACTTCTAGTTGGATTTAAACCCTCCGTAATTTTTATTCCGATTGATCGAATGTTCGATAATGGGTATGTTAAAAGAATTTCACGATTTTTTCCTGGAAATCCTTTTCGAACAATTTTTACAAGATTTTCAGTTTTATTATATTCATTATATCCACTTCCAACATCTAGAAGTACTGTTAATATTATGTAAATACTAAAACCCAAACTTAAGGTTCCATAAAACATCATTACTAAACCTTGTGGGATAAAAACTAATTCTGTAGGATTTGCAAATGGTAATAAATTTACTTTAAAATAACTAGACATTCCAGCTAATAAAAAACCTAAACCTCCAACAAACAAAAAAAACGACCAGAAATAATTACTAAACCGTCGTGATCCAACAATTTTGTCTTGACGAATTTCGTTTTGCATTTTTTACAATTTAATAAAAATTAAATTAATTTAATTGATTTTAATCCAATGAATAATCCAGATGTAAGTGCAAAGCAAAATCCTACTAATAAAAAATAATCTATAGCAACTGTCATAAAATCTTTGTTATTTTGTTGAAATTAAGTTTATAAAAATTTTTCTATATATTAGTATATATTATATAGTAATCTATAGAAAAATTTTGGTTGTTAAAATTTGATGAAAATTTTATTAACCTTATTTTTATTTAATTAAAAAATTTTATTATTAATTTAACTAATTTTCAAATTAACTTTATGGCTAACTTTATTAAACCGTATAATGATGATCCATTTGTAGGTCATTTAGCAACGCCAATAACATCATCTGCAGTAACACGAGCAATTTTACAAAATTTGCCAGCATATCGATTTGGTTTAACACCTTTATTACGTGGTCTAGAAATTGGTTTAGCACATGGTTATTTCTTAATCGGTCCATTTGCTAAATTAGGTCCATTACGTGATTCAGACATCGCATTATTAGCTGGTTTTCTTTCAACAATCGGTTTAATTGTTATTTTAACAATAGGTTTAACAATCTATGGTGTAGCTGCTTTTGGACAAGAAAAATCTTCAGGTAACCCTAATGATTTACAAACTAAAAAAGCTTGGGATGAATTCAAAGGTGGTTTCTTTGTTGGTGCATGTGGAAGCGCTGGATTTGCATTTATTTGTTTATCTAGTATTCCAACTTTTACAGTATAAACTACTGATAAAAATATTAAGTCAGGTAAATATATAATATATAACTGACTTAATATACAAAATTATTTGAAATTGTCTGTATAATGAATAACAAAGACTATTTTATTGCAAAAATTTAATTATATGAATCTAACACCGGTAAATTTACAAGAAGAGTATGCAAAAACTGAAATCGCAAAAATTTTAAATTTATTAAATGAAGAATTAGTTGGATTAGCGCCAGTAAAGTCAAGAATTCGAGAAATTGCAGCTTTACTTTTAATTGATAAATTGAGAAGAAATTTAGGAATTACAGCAGCCAATCCAGGTTTACATATGTCATTTACTGGAAGCCCTGGGACAGGAAAAACAACTGTTGGTTTAAAAATGGCTGATATTTTATATCAATTAGGTTATATTAAAAAGGGTCACCTTTTAACAGTTACTCGTGATGATTTAGTAGGTCAATATATTGGTCATACAGCTCCAAAAACTAAAGAAGTTTTAAAAAAAGCAATGGGTGGAGTGTTATTTATTGATGAAGCTTATTATTTATATAAACCTGATAATGAACGTGATTATGGGTCAGAAGCAATTGAAATTCTATTACAAGTTATGGAAAATCAACGTGATAAATTAGTAGTTATTTTAGCAGGTTATAAAGAACCAATGGATAAATTTTACGAATCAAATCCAGGTTTATCTTCACGAATTGCAAACCATATTGATTTTCCTGATTATAGTACTGAAGAATTATTAAAAATTGCAAAATTAATGTTAGAAGAGCAACAATATCAATTAACACCAGATGCGGAAGTTGCTTTACAAAACTATATTCAAAAACGAAAAGAACGACCATTATTTGCAAATGCCCGAAGTGTGAAAAATGCGTTAGATCGTGCACGAATGCGTCAAGCAAATAGAATATTTGATAGTCGTGGTCAAGTGTTAACAAAAAAAGAATTAGTTAATCTTGAAGCACAAGATATTTTACAAAGTAGTATTTTTAATGATTAAAATTCTTTCAAACAATATAAAAATATGAGTTTACTAATTATTGGTGGAACTGGAACATTAGGTCGTCAAGTTGTATTACAAGCTTTAACAAAAGGTTATCCGGTACGATGTATGGTTCGAAATTTCCGAAAAGCAAACTTTTTAAAAGAATGGGGAGTTGAATTAGTATATGGTGACCTTACACGTCCTGAGACAATTCCACCTTGTCTAAAAGGAATTACAGCTGTTATTGATGCGTCTACAAGTCGTGCTAACGAATTAGATTCTTTAAAAAAAGTAGATTGGGAAGGTAAATTATGTTTAATTGAATCAGCAGAAGCCGCGAATATAAAAAGATTTATTTTCTTCTCAACTCAAAATGTTGAACAATTTGAAAATATTCCTCTAATGAAATTGAAATATGGAATTGAAACAAAATTAAAAAAATCACGAATTCCATATACAATTTTTAGATTAACAGGATTTTATCAAGGATTAATTGAACAATATGCAATCCCAATTTTGGAAAATTATCCAATCTGGGTAACAAATGAAAATACAAATATTGCATATATGGATACTCAAGATATTGCAAGATTTTGTTTAAGATCTTTACAAATTCCTCAAACAAAAAATCAAACATTTTTCTTAAGTGGATTAAGAGGTTGGGTTTCGTCAGAAATTATTAATCTTTGTGAACAATTGGCAGGACAAAAAGCAAAAGTTCAAAAAGTTCCATTATTTACTTTAAAATTAGTAAGTAATTTCTTTGGATTTTTTGAATGGGGTCAAAATATAAGTGATCGTTTAGCCTTTGTTGAAATTTTAAATACTGAAAATAATTTCTCAAAATCTACATTTGAATTATATAAGATGTTTAAAATTGATCCATCAGAAATAATTCAATTAGATGATTATTTCTTAGAATATTTTATTCGATTATTAAAACGGTTACGTGATATTAATTTTGAAGATGTTCAAAAACAGAAAAATTTAATTATTTAAAAAAAATGAGTGATACAAATTATTTTGCAAGTATAGTTAAAATTTTGGAAAAACCTGTTGAACGAATTATTAATGATAAAATTGTAACTACAGAATTTCGAGCTCAATTAGCTCAAGTTCGAAATACTAGAATAGTAAATCTTGTTTTTTGGGGTAATTTATCACTTGATGTTGTTAATTATTATCATATTAATGATTATATCATGATTGAAGGATATTTATTACTTGATAATAAATTTAGTGATAAATTAAATCAACAAAAGTTAAAAAGAGTTTCTATTACAGTTAATAAATTATATTTTTTAAAACCAAAAAGAAGGTAGAATATATCAAAAGATAATAATTAAAATTATTAATTTTACGATAAACTTTTTCTAAAGCCATACAGATTGACAAATCATAGGAACTATTTTAAACGAAGATATCATAATTCTACTATTAATTTTTTTTACAAATAAAAAAAATTAATAGTAGAATTATCTGAAGTATTTTTAAATAGCGAAAGCAATTTTTTATCTATTATCGATTAGTGATATAAATATTAGTTTTTTAGAAAAAATTTCTGTTGTTAGTGGATCAAAAGTAATATCAAGAAAACAGTTAAAGTAATTAAATGGAAGAAAAAATTTTAATAATTTGCAAAAGTTGTTGGCGTTTTATTTGTTATGTTATTTATGATCCATGAAACTGGTTTTCTTTTTAGTATAGCTCTTCATTATCCATTAAGATATTTGAAATAATTACTTGACCAACTAACTGAATTTTCAATCATAGCATTGAGTTAACTTTTGTTAATGTATTTCATAGAATTTTATGAAGATATTTATTCATAACTTATATTTTTGCTATATAGTTATTACTATATAAATGAATTAAAGGTATTCATAGTATTTTCATCAACACACTAAGATTTTTGGTCTTTTCTAATTAAATACTATCGTCAAAATTTCACCTTTTATAGAATAAAGAAACTGAATTATTGATCCATTTTTTAATAAGAAATGAGTTGAAATCTCATTGGATAAAAATTAATCAATACTTAAAATATTTGAAATATACTTATTTAATGAATTATGTCTTTTGAAAAAAAATCATCTTTTAATATAAATAGAACTAACTGACAAATCATTATTAATTATACCAAAATAAAATATTTCAAAATTGTTTTATTTTAGTATAATTAATAATATTAAAAATAATTTTTAAGAAAAATTCAATGCTAACTTTAAAAATTTTGGTTTATACAACAATTATCTTTTTTGTTTCTTTATTCATTTTTGGACTTCTTTCAGGTGATCCATCACGAAATCCCAATCGTAAAGATTTTGAATAATTTACTATTTTTCTAGTTCTTGAAAAACTTTTTATATAAAAAGTTTTTCAAGAACTAGAAAAATAGTAAAAACTAAGTTTTAATATTATTATTTCAATACCCTTAGAAATTTTATTTAAAGTTTAGACTCTTTAAAATTAAAAATTAATAAATTTTTATAGCTTCAATAATAAATTAAATATTTTTTATTTATATTACTGTATATAATGTATATTAAAAGGATAACTTTAATCTTCTTAAATTTTTTACCAAATTAATAATCTTAAATTTTATTTAATAATGAAACGTTTTAATTTAATAACTCTACTTTTTGCAGTATTGTTAGCTTTTACTCCAAGTCAAGCCTTTGCTGAGATTGGAGGATTAACAAAATGTAGTGATTCTCCAGCTTTTAATAAACGATTAGCAACAAGTGTAAAAAAGTTAGAACAACGTATGAGTCAATACGAAGCTGATTCACCCCCAGCTTTAGCTTTACAACAACAAATTGATCGAACTAAAGCAAGATTCGATAAATATAGTAGATCAGAATTATTATGTGGAACTGATGGATTACCACATTTAATCGCCGATGGACGTTGGAATCACGCAGCTGAATTTATTATGCCAGGATTTGGATTTATTTATATTTCAGGCTGGATTGGTTGGGTTGGCAGAAAATATTTACGTGCTGTAAGTACAACTAAAAATCCTAGTGAAAGTGAAATTATTATTAATGTTCCACTAGCGTTAAAAATTATGACTACTGGATATATTTGGCCAATTTCTGCTTGGCAAGAATTAATAAATGGCGATTTAGTAGCTCCAAAAGATGAAGTAACTGTCTCGCCACGTTAATTTTCGAATAAAAACTTCGAAATAAATTATTTATTAACTATTTAACTTAAATTTTTATGGAAGACTTTCAAAAATATTTATCAACAGCTCCAGTTTTATTAACTATATGGTTGTCATTTACAGCTGGATTTATTATTGAAATTAATCGTTTTTTCCCTGATATGTTAGGATTATATTTCTAAATTTTAACTTAAAATTTAATTAATAATAATATAACAAAAATCTAATTAGAGTTTTTTAGTGAAAATTTTTACTAAAAAACTCCTATTAATAATTAAAGTTATTTTTTATTCTTCAATTTTTCATTTTTTTTTTTATTTAGCTTAATTTAAAAAAATATTTAATCTAAATTTTAGGTTTAAAAAACTTAATTAAAATTAATTAAAAAACTGTATAATACTAAATTGAAAACTCATAATTAACAGATATATACTTAATTAATATTCTTTATTTTTTTATGAGAGTTTCATAGATTTTCGTCTCCCAACTAAGGAGAAAATTAATGGCAATAAGCTCAACCGACCGTCGCGCAAAAAATGTGCAAGTTTTTGTTGAAAAAGACGCAGTCGAAACAAGTTTCGCGAAATGGGCACAACCAGGTCATTTTTCTAGAACTTTAGCTAAAGGTCCAAAGACAACGACTTGGATTTGGAACTTACATGCAGATGCTCATGACTTTGATAGTCAAACTAGTTCTTTAGAAGAAGTTTCTCGTAAAGTCTTTAGTGCACACTTTGGACAATTAGCAATTATATTCTTATGGATAAGTGGTATGCACTTCCATGGAGCATATTTTTCTAACTACTCAGCTTGGTTAACTGATCCAGTTAATATTAAGCAAAGTTCACAAGTTGTTTGGCCAATTGTAGGTCAAGAAATTTTAAATGGTGATGTAGGTGGAAATTTCCAAGGTGTTCAAACGACGTCTGGTTGGTTCCAAATGTGGCGAGCAGAAGGAATCACTAGTGAAGTTGAATTATATTGGATTGCAATTGGTGGTTTAGCCATGTCAGCTATTATGTTATTTGCTGGCTGGTTCCATTATCACAAAGCAGCACCAAAATTAGAATGGTTCCAAAATGCTGAATCAATGATGAATCATCATTTAGCAGGTTTATTAGGATTAGGTTGTTTATCTTGGTCAGGTCACCAAATTCATGTCGCATTACCTATTAATAAATTATTAGATGCAGGTGTAGCACCACAAGAAATTCCATTACCTCATGAGTTTTTAATTAACCGTGAATTGATGAGTCAACTATATCCAAGTTTTTCTCAAGGATTAACGCCATTCTTTAGTGGTAACTGGGGTGTTTACTCAGATTTCTTAACATTTAAAGGTGGTTTAAACCCTGTAACAGGTGGTTTATGGTTAAGCGATACTGCTCATCATCATTTAGCTTTAGCAGTTTTATTCATTATTGCTGGTCATATGTATAGAACAAATTGGGGTATTGGCCACAGTATGAAAGAAATTCTAGAAGCTCACAAAGGACCTTTTACAGGAGAAGGTCATAAGGGATTATATGAAATCTTAACAACATCGTGGCATGCTCAATTAGCTATTAACTTAGCTATGATGGGTTCTTTAAGTATTATTGTTGCACATCATATGTATGCAATGCCTCCATACCCATACATTGCAACTGACTATGCTACTCAATTATCATTATTCACACATCATATGTGGATTGGTGGTTTCTGTGTAGTAGGTGGTGCCGCTCATGGAGCAATCTTTATGGTTCGTGATTATACTCCAGCTAATAATTATAATAATTTATTAGATCGTGTATTAAGACATCGTGATGCAATTATTTCACATTTAAATTGGGTTTGTATCTTCTTAGGTATGCATGCGTTCGGATTCTATATTCATAATGATACAATGCGAGCGTTAGGTCGTCCACAAGATATGTTCTCAGATAAAGCAATTCAATTGCAACCAATTTTTGCTCAATGGATTCAAAATATTCATTTATTAGCACCAGGTACAACAGCTCCAAACGCTTTAGCAACAGCAAGTTATGCTTTTGGTGGAGAAGTTGTTGAAGTTGGTGGTAAAATTGCTATGATGCCTATTAAATTAGGAACTGCAGATTTTATGGTTCATCATATTCATGCATTTACGATTCACGTAACAGTTTTAATTTTATTAAAAGGTGTATTGTATGCACGTAGTTCTAAATTAATTCCAGATAAAGCAAACTTAGGTTTCCGTTTCCCTTGTGATGGTCCAGGCCGTGGTGGTACTTGTCAAAGTTCAAGTTGGGATCATGTATTCTTAGGATTATTCTGGATGTACAATTCAATTTCTGTAGTAATCTTCCACTTTAGCTGGAAAATGCAATCAGATGTTTGGGGAACAATTGCTCCAGATGGTAGCATTTCACATGTAACGGGTGGTAACTTTGCACGAGGTGCAATTACTATTAATGGATGGTTAAGAGATTTCTTATGGTCACAAGCATCACAAGTAATTCAATCTTATGGTTCAGCGTCATCTGCATATGGATTAATCTTCTTAGGAGCTCACTTTATTTGGGCATTTAGTTTAATGTTCTTATTTAGTGGTCGTGGCTACTGGCAAGAATTAATTGAGTCAATTGTTTGGGCACATAATAAGTTAAACTTTACTCCAACGATTCAACCACGTGCGTTAAGTATTACACAAGGTCGTGCTGTTGGTTTAGCTCACTATTTACTTGGTGGTATTGGAACAACTTGGGCGTTCTTCTTAGCACGTGCCGTTTCAATTAGCTAATTTCATTAAAATTAAAGTATTATTTTTATTCATAACTAAAATTTATATAAAAAGGCATCTAACATTATGGTAACTAAATTTCCAAAGTTTAGTCAAGCCCTTGCACAAGATCCAGCAACGCGAAGAATTTGGTATGGTATCGCGACTGCTCATGATTTAGAAGCACATGATGGTATGACTGAAGAAAATTTATATCAAAAAATTTTCGCTTCACATTTTGGTCATCTAGCAATTATTTTCTTATGGACTTCAGGAAATCTATTCCATGTTGCTTGGCAAGGTAACTTTGAAAAATGGGTAACAAACCCATTAAAAGTTAAACCAATTGCACATTCAATTTGGGATCCGCATTTTGGTGAATCAGCTTTAAAAGCATTTAGTAAAGGCAACACTTATCCTGTAAATATAACATTTGCAGGTGTTTACCAATGGTGGTATACAATTGGTTTCCGAACAAATCAAGAATTATACTTAGGATCAATTGGTTTATTATTATTATCATCAGCTTTATTATTTGCTGGTTGGTTACATTTACAACCAAAATTCCGTCCAAGTTTATCATGGTTTAAAAATAATGAATCTCGTTTAAATCATCATTTATCAGGTTTGTTAGGTGTTAGTTCATTAGCATGGACTGGTCACCTTGTTCACGTAGCACTTCCTGCATCACGTGGTGTTCATGTTGGTTGGGATAATTTCTTAACAACTCCACCACATCCAGCTGGATTAACTCCATTCTATACAGGTAACTGGACAGTTTATGCGGAAAATCCTGATAGTGCTAGTCACGTTTACGGCACATCAGAAGGAGCTGGAACAGCAATCTTAACATTCTTAGGTGGATTCCATCCGCAATCTCAATCATTATGGTTAAGTGACATTGCTCATCATCAATTAGCAATTGCAGTTGTTTTTATCGTTGCAGGTCACATGTACCGAACAAATTTCGGTATTGGTCATAATATGAAAGAAATCTTAGATGCTCATCGTCCTCCAGGAGGTCGATTAGGAGCAGGTCATACTGGATTATTCGAAACAATTACAAATTCTTTACACATGCAATTAGGTTTAGCACTAGCATGTTTAGGTGTTGCTACCTCATTAACAGCACAACACATGTATGCGTTAACTCCATATGCATTCTTATCAAAAGATTTTACAACTGAAGCTGCATTATATACACATCATCAGTATATTGCTGGATTCTTAATGGTTGGTGCATTTGCACATGGGGCAATTTTCTTTGTTCGTGATTATGATCCAGAATTAAACAAAAATAATGTTTTAGCAAGAATGTTAGAACATAAAGAAGCTATTATTTCACATTTAAGTTGGGCTTCATTATTCTTAGGTTTCCATACATTAGGATTATATATTCATAATGATACAGTAGTTGCATTTGGACAACCAGAGAAACAAATTTTATTTGAACCAGTATTTGCGGAATATATTCAAGCTGCATCGGGTAAAGCTGTTTATCAATTTAATGTTTTATTATCATCTTCAACTAGCCCAGCAACTGTTGCAGGTAATCAAATTTGGTTACCAGGTTGGTTAGAAGCTATTAATAATAGCAAAAATGATTTATTCCTAAAAATTGGTCCTGGTGATTTCTTAGTTCATCATGCTATTGCTTTAGGTTTACATACAACAACATTAATTCTTGTAAAAGGTGCTTTAGATGCACGTGGATCAAAATTAATGCCAGATAAAAAAGACTTCGGTTATAGTTTCCCATGTGATGGTCCGGGCCGTGGTGGTACTTGTGATATCTCAGCTTGGGATGCATTCTATTTAGCAATGTTCTGGATGTTAAATACAATTGGATGGACAACATTCTATTGGCATTGGAAACATATGGCCATTTGGGGTGGTAACCCAGGTCAATTTGACGAGTCATCAAATTACATTATGGGATGGTTACGAGATTACTTATGGTTAAACTCATCACCATTAATTAATGGTTATAATGCGTTTGGTATGAACAATTTATCTGTTTGGGCATGGATGTTCTTATTCGGACATTTAATTTGGGCAACAGGTTTTATGTTCTTAATCTCATGGCGTGGTTATTGGCAAGAATTAATTGAGACTTTAGTTTGGGCTCATGAACGCACACCTCTTGCTAATTTAATTCGTTGGAGAGATAAACCAGTGGCTCTTTCAATTGTACAAGCTCGTTTAGTTGGCTTAGTACATTTTGCTGTTGGTTATATTTTAACGTATGCAGCATTTGTTATTGCTTCAACTTCAGGTAAATTTGGTTAAGACCTTAACAATTTTTATTTATAATTATTTCTTTTAAGTTTTAAAAGAAATAATTATAAATAAAAATTGTTAATCAAAGTTTAAAAAAATTAAAATAATATAATATTAAAAGACTTTTAAAATGGTTCAATCTATTTACAATGAGAAAACACCCGAAACTTTTAAAAAGAGTGTTTTATTAGTCAAATATCTTATTGATATGATAATCAACGATACAAGCATTAGAAATGACCATATCAATTTACTTAAAATAGCTTGTTAAAGAATGATAGTAATGTTCGATTAGGAACGAATATCTACTAAGCTAATAAAGGTTCTAACAAATAGGCTATAATTTTATAGATTTCTATTTTCTTTTTCAAAACTATTAATTTTTTATTCTTTTAAATGTTTAGATAATCTTATCTATCAAATACTTTTCCTTTTTATCGATTTTACCTTTAATAATAAAACCTTTTTAAAGCTTATTATTTTAATAACTAATAACCAAACGGTCTAATACCATATAAATTAATTCTAAATTTTTCAAGTTCATGTTTAAAATTATATTAGAATCTTAAAAACCTATCGCTAAATGGAAAAAAAATTGTTGCTATAAATTCACGAAGTTTAGAGTTTAATAAAAAATCTATTTTATTTAGTCAAATTGTTACGAATTTTAACTTTTGAATTTTTCTATTATATTTAAAATATGTTTTACGTTTGAACTTTCTTATAAAATTCCTTTAAAAGTTAGCCGCAGATACTTTTTTTACTACAAATCGAATATTTGGTAATTTTGCTACTGATTACTTATTAGTAATACTGGAAAAATTAAATTGTTGAATAAAAAGTCGATGATCTTAAAAAATTCTTAATATTGATCTACTCTTTTTATTATGCTATTATTTTTTAATTAATATTTTTATAAAAAAAAATAACTACTATGATAGATTTTCCACAAATTGGAGGAATGGCACCAAACTTTTTAACTATTGGTGTTTATAGAAATCGATTAGGAAAAATTAGACTTTCAGATTATTATGGAAAAAAATATGTCATTCTTATCTTTTATCCGGCTAATTTTACATCTGTATCACCAACCGAGTTAATTGCTTTGAGTGATAGAATTTCTGAATTTCGAAAGCTTTCAACTCAAATACTTGGTATTTCGGTAGACAGTCCATTTTCGCATTTACATTATTTATTATCAAAACGAAGTCAAGGAGGATTGAATAAATTAAATTACCCATTAATTTCTGATTTAAACCAAGCAATAACGCGAAAATATAGATTATTAACAAATGATGGGTTAGCATTTCCTGGTTTATTTATTATTGACAAAGAAGGTATAATTCAATACTATATGGTTAATAACTTATTATGTGGAAGAAGTATAAATGAGTTACTTCGTATTTTAAAATCGATTCAATATATAAAAGAAAATCCAGGACAAGCTTGTCCGGCTGATTGGAAATATGGTGATAAAATTTTATATTCACATCCATTAAAATCGAAAGTTTATTTTAAAACATTATATTCTAATAAAAAAAATTGAAAGCTTATGCCAAAATTAAAAACTCGAAAAGCAGCTTCAAAACGATATAAAGTAACGGGTAATAATAATTTTTTACGCCGTCATGCTTATAAAGGTCACCTTTTAATGAAAAAGTCAAATAGACAGAAAAGAAAATTATCTCAAGTCATTCTTGTTAATGAAAGTGATACTAAAGCTATTAAATTAATGTTACCGTATTAAATAATTAAAATTAATAAAAAATTATAATGGTTAGAATTAAACGTGGAAACGTTGCACGAAAACGTCGTAAAAAAGTATTATCTCTTGCAAGTGGATATCGTGGTGCTCATTCTGTTTTATTTAGAATAGCTAATCAACAAGTAATGAAAGCTTTACGTTATTCATATGTAGGGAGAAAACAAAAAAAACGAATTTTTAGAAAAATATGGATAAATCGAATTAATGCTGCTTCTAAATTAAATGGAACAACATATAGTCAATTAATTCATAAATTTAAAAAATCTAATGTTGATTTAAATCGTAAAATGTTATCACAAATTGCTGTATTAGATACATTTACTTTTAAATCTTTAATTGAAATGAATTCATAAGAAAGTCGATGATTAATTATTAAATTAAAAATTAATATAATTTAGATTATTTATCTAATTAATTAATAATCTAAATTAGAAAATTATAAGAAGTTTTCCAAAATGAATATAAACAATGACTTAGAAAAGTTAATAGAGAATTTACCTTTTTTTCTTCAAGAACAATTAAATAAACACAATGTTAAAGATCAATTGATTGAAATTGTATTAGATTTAGGAAGGCGACCAGAAGCTCGTTTTATTAGTGGTACACAATATTTGTCTCAAAAACTTATCTCATGGCAAGACATAGATTATACGACAAAACGAATTAGTAAATTTAGCAATGAGAATCGTGCTGGTATTGAACGAACTCTTCATCGAATTAGTTGTATTCGAAATCGTCAATTCTTAATCAATGGATTAACTTGTCGTGTTGGTCGAGCCGTTTTTGGAATTATATCAGTTATTAGAGATTTATTAGAGTCAGAAAAATCAATATTAATCTTAGGAAAACCCGGGGTTGGTAAAACAACAATTATTCGAGAAATAGCCAGAGTGTTAGCTGATGAAATGCAAAAACGAGTCATAATAATTGACACGTCAAACGAGATTGCTGGTGATAGTGATATTTCTCATCCTGGAATTGGTCGAGCAAGACGAATGCAGGTTGCAAAAACCGAATTTCAACATCAAGTAATGATTGAAGCAGTTGAAAATCATATGCCGCAAGTTATAATTGTGGATGAAATTGGAACAGAATTAGAAGTTTTAGCAGCACGAACGATAGCCGAAAAAGGAGTTCAACTTGTTGGAACAACTCATGGGAATTGTTTAGAAAATTTAATTAAGAATCCTTCTTTAGTTGATTTAATTGGTGGAATTCAATATGTTACTTTAAGTGATGATGAAGCGAAACGACGTGGAACACAAAAAAGTATTCTTGAACGAAAAGCTTATCCTGCATTTGAAATTATTATTGAGATAAATGATAAAAATTCTTGGATAATTCATGAAGATGTTCAAAAATCAGTTGATTTACTTTTACGAGGCAATTTCACAACTCGACAAATTCGTCAATTTTATCTAACAGAAAAAATAAAAATAAAATGTAATCAAACTCAAAATTACCAAAATTCATTAATAACTTATTCGAATAGTTTAAATCCTTCTTTTTTGACAACAAATCAAAATTGGATTCTAAGAAATCAATTAAAAGATCGAAAATTTTTAAAATTACAAACTAAAAAATTAATTATTTATCCTTATTCTTTATCTTCGAATCTACTAAAAGAAGTTTTGTTAAAAATGGGACTAACATTTACTTTAACAAATGAAATTAAAAAAGCAAGTTTAATTATTGGTTTAAAAAAAAACTTGAAACAAAATTTTAAGTTAATTAATTTAGCAAAACAAAAAAATATTCCAATTTATGGATTAAATCAAGTAAATCTTTATCAAATAACGAAATTGTTTCAATTAATAAATCAATTAAATGTTGAATAATTAAAAATATCTTTGTGGAAATAAATAGAGAATAAGCAAAAGGAATTCATATCTATAGAAAAATAATTTGACTCCTTTATTAAATTTACTTATGATATATGATAGTTTAGTATATATTATATCTAATTAAAATTAGAGGCTCGAGATGAAAAATTGCACAAGAATTTTTATAATCGGGTTCTATATTGTCATTTTAGTATGTATGCCAATCTCTTCTGAGACATTGTTGTATCACCTACATGTTCAAAATACTGTTCAAAGGGTTACACAAGTAGTATAGAGGCTTGAAACCATTTGAGCCTCGACAGCCCATTGGTCTTGCACCCTACCTAAATTGATTTTATTAAATTATCAGGTAAACATTGGTTAAAATAGCGCTGATTAAAAAGGGGGGGGGGGCCCCTCAGGTGATTGTAGCAATCACTCAGAAATTTAGGGCAGATGGTTAAATTTAAACTTTGAGAACAAAATTTAAGACAAAATAATAAATTATGCAAATTAAAAAAATTAGATTTATTAATGAAGTCAGAGATGAATACAATGACAGCATCGATGTTGGGGTTGTATTTGAAGAAGGTTACTCTTATACAATTGTTGTTCGTACACCAGATGATTTTGTTGAGGAAATGTTAGAATAAAAAACCAACTTTATGAAACCTGGTAGTCCTACAATTGTGGTAAAAAAATTAACGAAGGAAATTGTTACAGAAGCGATAGAAGCCTATGCAAAAGATGAAGGATATTGGTTAAAACTATGTCAATTTGGCGATCATCTCGATATTTCTGTTTTAAATAAATTAGATGCAACATTTCGTGAAGAATGCAGCTTATTTTATCTTGAAGGATTCGATTATTATCTTCAAAAGTATGTTAAAATTTCTCCTGAAAATCGAGTTCTTTTAGAATTAATGCTATTTTTCACTTTTTTAAGTTCAATTGCTTATTGTCTATTAAAACCAGGATTATTTGATTTCTTTTATAATCTTATCAGTTAGAATTAAAACAAATTAGGTTATTACTATTCCTTTGTTCGTAAAATTTTAGAAATGGAAAAAGCAAATGATGAAAGTTTAAAAATCTTTCATAAAGATCCAAAAAAGTTGGATAATTTTTTGATTGATTCTAATTCAGAAAAATTTTACTCGATTATTACAAAATTAGAATCAACTTGTTTGTGTATTTACGAATATGGATTTGACTTTGAAAATCCACATGAAGGAATGCCCGAAAAAGAATTTCTAAATTCTCTTCAAACATCTTTGTTGAAAATGGAAAAAATTGTTGAAAAATAAATAGTTCTATTAAAATTACAATTCTGTATTTATAAAAAAGAATTTTAAAAATGAAGAATAAAAATAAATTTGAAGTTATTATTGAAAATCTTGAAGAAGACGAGACCTTAGTAATTGGTGAGGAAATTTTTGTAAATGAAATTATTTCGGATGAATCTTTACAATGTGCACTATTAGGTACAATAAATTTTCTTGAAGTTACTTTTCAAACAATTGACTTCACAGGGAGTACTTTTGTCAACTGTGAATTCAAAAATTGCAGATTAAAAGATGTAATTTTTCGAAAATGTGACTTTTGGAATGTGACTTTTGAAAATTGTCAAATTGAAGAATCTAATTTCACAAGAACAACCTTCAACAATGGTGGTTTTCGAAACTGTAAATTTCTAACCAAAAGTTTAAGAGCAAGTTATTTTTCAAATTTTCAATTTATTGAAACAAAATTCGATAAAAGTAACTTAGATTTCATAGGAGCTCTATCTATAAAAGTTTCGAAATCAAATCAATTTATTATTGAAGAATCTTTTAATCTTGGGGATTTTTTATCTTATGGAATATAATGTTCAGGAGCATATAAAACTTCTTAAGTATCAGCAAACATTAAAAAACGCAAATAAATTACTAAAACTTGAAGATCCCGAAAAATATTCAAAATTACAAAATTATTCATTAAAAATTAATGATTATCTGCATTGGTCTAAAAAAAATGACTATTTGCAATTAATGACAGATTTTTTAAATTTTAAAATTGATGCAATAAAATTTGACAAGGAATTTTCTGAAAAAGTTGAAGCGATTGAAGAAAAATCAAAATCATTATCTAAAAATTACGAAGAGCTAAAAGATATTGAACTAGATTTAGCTTCTTTGGAATTTTCCAAATGGATTTCTGAAATTTACCTTTGTTGTAATGAATTTTATCCTAGTTTTATCGAAGAAGAACGTTCGAAACTAATATTTGCAAAAACAGAAGATCAGCTTCGAAATGCTGTTCAGGACTTACTTCTTAAAAATATTATTTAATTTTTTATCTTTTCTAAAACAAATGTTCTTAATAAGTTATAATTTAAAATATGAAAGTAATTATCAAAGTTGAATTGGTGTAGCGAGTTTGGCAAGCATTTAAAATTAAAGAATCGGGTGCTAAAAGTAGACTTCAGAAAAGAGGGTCGGAAAGCTGTTTGTAGATTCTAGATTTAAAAGATATAGGCCCACATCAAAAAGAATTGTAGAAAGAAAATTTCTTTCAACGAGCACGAGAAGCTTATCCAGAACTAGCTAAGTATATTATCGTTAGAAACGGTTAAAATAATCGTAAAGTCAAATAATTAATTTAATATGATAAATTTATTGAATCAAATAATTGAAGAAATGGATGGTCCTAGGACGCTTTTTAACGAATCTTTTTCAAATGAAACTATTTCTGATAAAATTCTTTCTAATAGTAGATTTTATAAATCTAACTTTGAAAATATCGTATTCGATAATGTGCTATTTCGTAAATCTGAGTTATCTCAGTGCCGATTTCAAAATTGTCAAATATTAGAGTGTGATTTAATAAGAATAGAATTTTATAATACTAGTTTTACAAGTTGTGAATTTAAACAAGTTGATTTGAGTGGTAGTTTATTTGCCAATGTCCAATTTTCACAAACAAAATTTGAATAAATTCTTTTTATAGGATTAATATTATCTGATTTAAAAATAAAAACTATAACATTTCATCATTTAGAATTTAGTGAAACGTATACTGTTAGAATGCACAAGTTGAAGAAAGTTAAAGAAATTAGCGATTCTAATAGTTTTCAAGAAATTTTAACAGACTTTTATTTTGAATAAAATTTTATAATATAAAAATTTTCATTGAATCAGTCTTATGGCTCCTAAAGCTTAGATTAGGAGCCTAACCAAAATTATTTTATCTTTCATCTTTACTAAAAGAATTTCTGTTCTGAAAGGAGGCGTTTTTAATTCTTCTAGAAGTTCCTGCAATTGATCGAATTAAAATTCGTGGATATCATCATAATGAGTTTGATTAATTTCATCTGTCATATTTTTATTTTATTTATTATTTTTAATAACAAAGATCACTTATTTGATTTGTTACCAAATAACTCTATCGCGCCAGCGCCGAAAGGATAAAATGTTTGTAAAATTGTAATTCTATCTAAAAAAGCTATTATTTAAATTTAACTATTCACATTCAAATTTATTGACATTTTATATAAATTATAATATTATACTGTTAGCATCAAATTTAATAAGCAATAATTAATCGAGCTGATTCGAGATTCTAATTTATTATATAGTCATGCTAAATCTTTGGATAAAGTAGATATAAAGATATAAAAGCAAATTACAAATTTTTGTCATATATTTATATGGTTAGAATGAGTTATTGCTATGAGTCCTCATGGGGCATAATTATCTACAATCCTAATTTATGTAGAACCTAATAATAAAAAAAACTCTCAAAAAATTTACAAAGTCAAGGTAAATCTTTAAAAAAGGAGTCGTGCCAGACTATTAAAAATCAATTAATTATAGTCAAAGTGTTTTTAGAGTATAATCATATTAAACTATAAAGACTCAGAAATGAGTAAATTTTATTTATAAATAAAGATACAATATATTATGTCAAAATTAGATATGAATATATCATTAATCTTAATTATGTCTGCTTTAAGTTTATCAACGGTTGCTTCTGCTTCACGTGTTAGAAGTCCTAGTATTGTTAAGGCTATGATATTGATCCTTAGAGGGATTCTAAATAAGTAAGTCAGTCAGTCATAATATTTAAGTTTAATTATTAAAAGGAGTATTATCACATCACTATGGTCGCTATGTTATTAAATAAGGTTGCATTTAATGTGCCT